TTTCATTCAATTGAGAAGTACGAGTATACTCCATAGAATGATTTGGATAAAATATATTTAGCATCCATGGCTGAGTGGTCAAAGCACCCAACTCATAATTGGAGAATTCGCAGGTTCAATTCCTGCTGGATGCACAAGAGAAATAAGGTATATCTCTACATAAGAAGATATCTGAATAAAGTTCAGATAGAAAAACAAATTCAATGTTTTTTTTATGTAAAAAACTATACAATGTTTATAGAAATTGTTATGATTACCTAGGGAAATATATATACATGTATATTGAGAAACGAAAACTTAGTTTAGTAGGGAGTGAATGTAATGATGGATAGAGTGAAGAACCCGGTACTTACAGAAAAAACTATTCGTTTACTGGAAAAGAAACAGTATAGTTTTGACGTTGATTTGAATTCCAATAAGACTGAAATAAAATGTTGGATTGAACATTTTTTTGATGTAAAAGTAATAGCTATGAATAGTCATCGACCTCCAAAAAAGAAGAGATATGTGAATTCTATAATAGAGCATCCGATTCGTTATAAACGAATGATTGTCACACTTCAACCCAGGAATTCTATTCCACTATTCTCGAAAAAATAAAATTATTTTTTATTCACTTATTAATATGGCCATCCGTTTATATAGAGCCTATACTCCAGGCACACGCAATCGATCCGTGTTGGATCTTGAGGGAATAGTTCGATCTAACCCCCAAAAGGGATTAACCTCTGGCTTTTCTTGTAAGAAAGGTCGTAATAACAGAGGAATTATTACTAGCCGACATAGAGGAGGCGGTCACAAACGTCTATATCGTCAAATTGATTTTCGACGAAATAAAAGAAGTATATCCGGAAGAATTGTTACCATAGAATATGACCCTAATCGTAATGCATACATATGTCTTGTACACTATGGGGATGGCGAAAAAAGGTATATTTTACATCCCAAAGGAATCAAAATTGGAGATACTGTTGTTTCCGGTCCAAAAGCTCCTATCTCAATAGGAAATACCCTACCTTTGAGTGCGGTTTGAATTATTAATTTACGTAATCGGAAATAACCGGTTAGGTTTGAAGCGAAACCTATAAATCTATCACTAATCCGATCGTTCTACGTTCGGTGACCTTGGAAGGAAACTGAGGAGGAACAGTAGCGGGTGATTAAGCTCAATATTTTTCTTCCACTGAATTACTGACTTCTAGAGATAAGATAATATGGAGAAGACTATATCGTCTCAAGCATAGACAGAACCAGAGGGGCCCTTGTTTCTAATATTTTATTTCACGGTAAACAAGTTACTCACATTCGATTTGATGGTCAAAGGCAAATTTGAAGCTGGATAGTGAGAATGTATCTTTGGAGATGGAAATAATGTTGAATATGCCTCCCAAGTTATCCAGAACATAAAGATATGTTAGCGTAATTTACTAAAGTCATTCATTCTGATGCTACATGAGGAACATAAGCCAGAGGATGGAGAAACAAACTTAGGATGTGGAAAATGAAATTATTTCTGAAACTTCATTTTATATTTATTTTTCAGAATTAGATTTATTTTTTTGGATAAATAGAATTTTATACATCTGGAAAGCTGTATGCCTTGAGAGAGGCTTGTACAGTTCGGGAAGAGATCCTCATTTCTGACAAATAAGAGTCTACTTCAACCAATATGCCTTTGGGCACAGCTGTGCATAACGTGGAAATAGCACCTGGAAAGGGTGGACAATTGGCTAGAGCAGCGGGTGCTGTAGCGAAGCTTATTGCAAAAGAGGGTCAGTTGGCTACATCAAGATTACCATCCGGAGAAGTTCGTTTAGTATCCCAGAATTGCTTAGCAACGATTGGACAAGTAGGCAATGTTGATGCTAATAATCGGACCTTGGGTAAAGCTGGATCTAAACGTTGGTTAGGTAGACGTCCCGAAGTACGGGGAATAGTTATGAACCCTGTAGATCATCCTCATGGGGGTGGTGAAGGCAGAGCTCCGATTGGTAGGGAAAAACCGTTAACCCCTTGGGGTCGCGCTGCACTTGGGAAAAGAAGTCGAAAAAATAATAAATATAGTGATCCTTTAATTCTTCACCGCCGTAGAAATAGCTAAAGAGATTGGACAGAAGGGGGAGAAAACAGAGGGTAGTTGACAATGACACGTTCACTAAGAAAAGGTCCTTTTATAGCTGATCACTTAATAAAAAAGATTGAGAGTCTTAATATGGGAAAGGAAGGGAAAGTAATAATAACCTGGTCCCGTGCATCCACCATTGCACCTACTATGATTGGTCACACGATCGCTGTTCATAACGGACAAGAACATTTACCCATTTATGTAACAGACCGTATGGTGGGTCACAAACTGGGAGAATTTGCACCTACTCGAATCTTCCGGGGACATGCAAAAAGTGATAAAAAATCTCGTCGTTGATTAGGAGGTAACATTTGATGAGAACCAATAGCTCAGATTCGGAGGTCCGAGCTTTAGCTAAGCATATACGTATGTCTGCTCATAAAGCACGCAGAGTAGTTAATCAAATTCGTGGTCGTTCATATGAACAAGCACTCATGATATTAGAATTCATGCCTTATCGAGCATGTTATCCCATATTACAATTAATTTCCTCTGCGGCAACAAATGCTAGTCAGATTCTGGGCTTAAGCAAAGCTAATTTATTCGTGGGTGAAGCTAGAGTAGATGAAGGCGCTTCTTTGAAAAGATTCCAACCTAGAGCCCAAGGACGGGCTTATCCAATACATAAACCTACTTGTCATATAACTATTGTAGTAAAAGGTAAATCCGTATAAAAGAAACATTGGAAAAATCAAATTATGCTAATATCATTGGGGGAGGGAGGGGATGCATGGGACAAAAGGTTAACCCACTTAGTTTCCGACTCGGTATAACCAAGAATCATCATTCTCATTGGTTTGCACAGCCAAAGATTTATTCCGAGTATCTTCAGGAGGATGAAAGGGTACGTAATTGTATCGAGAATTATGTACACAGACATATAAGAAACTCCTCCAATTATAGAGTGGGAATTGCACGTGTCGAAATTCAGAGAAAAACAGATTTACTTCTGGTCGAGATACATACAGAATTCCCGGCCTTATTGATCGAAAGCAGCCATGGCCAAGGGATTGAACAATTAAAGAGAGATGTGCAACGTAATTTATTGAATAGAATTCAAAGAGTTCACATAACTTTGACGGAAATAGCGGGAACATATGGGGAACCAAATATACTTGCGAAATATATTGCCTTACAACTGAGAAGTCGAGTCGCATTTAGAAGAATCACGAGAAAGGCTATTGAACTAGAGAAGAAAAAAAATATAAAAGGTATTAAAATCCAAATTGCGGGACGTCTTAATGGAGCCGAAATTGCTCGTGTTGAATGGGCCAGAGAAGGTAGAGTCCCTTTACAAACTCTCCGGGCTCAAATTGATTATTGTTACTATCCGGCTAAAACTATTCATGGAATATTGGGAATAAAAGTTTGGATATTTCGAGATGAACAATAATTTATTTTTTATCCATTCAATTCATATTTTCAATTTATATTACAATGTTAGATAAAGAAAGACTAAATTAATTAATTCCGATTCATTCTATTTCTAATCCATATGCATAAGATATATAATGAAAATTTTTTCGTAAAATAATATCTTGGAAAAGAAGTTGCTATGCTTAGTGTGCGACTCGTTCAAACTGAGGTTCTTAGGAAGAGACTAGGAAACCAATGAATCTCCAGTTTATACTAGAAACTAACTCATTGCTTCATATTATCATAATCCAATAAACTAACTACGAGGTAGTATTACTTTCTCCACGAAAAGAATCGATATTTGTGAAGCGAGAAACTATCCAAGAATATTAATAACAAAAATGAAATGATTAAATATTCTTTTCGAATCGTATGGTTGAAAAAGAATAATACTTTTCGAGGAGCAGTGTGATAAAGCATAGAATCAATACTAATTATCGAATTATTCAATGATTCCGGATTCTAAATAAAAAAAGCCTTAAGTCAATGAATACTAAGAAAATTGAATCTGTGAGAGGGAAATAGAAGGCTTCACTGCAGAGAGGGAACCTGAACGTGTATCTGGAAGCTATGGGAACGATGGAACTTATGAACAAATAAGATTGATATAAATCCTATTGTTCATTGGGTAGGATGGCGAAATAAACCGATAGTTAATATATTTATAATTAGAAAAGCTATAATCCAATTTTCATCAAGCAAATCTTACAAGAGTTAATATTCGCCTGTAAAATTTCTCTTGCAAAATCTAATGAAGTATGAATGAAATTGCGCAATTTGATTGAATGAAGATGAGAAATTAAAAACACAAAATTTTGAAGACTTTCGGGTTTTCAGAATTTCGATTTAGTTAATTCATATATATCTATTGAATATGAACAATGTTTCTCCTTTCGTTGGTAAAATGAGATTTTACAAGATTTTATTTGCAAGGAGCCGGATGAAAGAAAACTCTCATGTCCGGTTTTGAAGTAGAGATTAAATACAATCGACTATAACCCTAAAAGAACGAAATTTCGTAAACAACATAGAGGGAGAATGAAAGGAATATCTGCTCGAGGCAATCTTATTTGCTTCGGAAGATTTGCCCTTCAGGCACTTGGGCCTGCTTGGATCACATCCAGACAGGTGGAAGCAGGACGACGAGCAATTACCCGTTATGCTCGTCGCGGTGGAAAAATATGGATACGTATATTTTCTGACAAACCTATCACTGTGAGACCTGCAGAAACACGTATGGGTTCGGGAAAAGGATCTCCGGAATTTTGGGTATCTGTCGTTAAACCGGGTAGAATACTTTATGAAATGGGTGGAGTACCAGAAGCTATTGCTACAGCGGCTTTGAAAATGGCTGCATACAAGATGCCTGTACGTACTCAATTTATTACTGTTGCACCCATGGAAATACAAAACTAGGAAATGTCTATTCCATAAGAAACATAGAATCAGAAAGATTCTAAGACAAGTCTAACGAAAAAAAGATATCCCCTAATATAGAGATTAGCCATATTCCATCTTCCTCGCTCTCCCGGAGAAGGAAAAAGATACTTTGGGGGATATGATCTTTCGACGAAAAAACGATTCAACCTCGAACTTATTTGAATGTAGCGGATAACAGCGGAGCTAGAAAACTAATGTGTATCTGAATCCTAGGAGCTAGTAATTGTAAATATGCGAATATTGGTGATGCAACTATAGCTGTGGTTGGAGAAGCAGTACCGAATATGCCTCCCAAAAAATCGGGAATAGTTAGAGCTGCAGTTGTACGTACCCGTAAAGAACTCAAACGTGACAATGGAATGATTATACGATTTGATGACAACGCAGCAGTTGTCATCAATAAGGAGGGGAATCCAAAAGGAACTCGAGTTTTTGGTCCGATTGCCCGAGAATTAAGAGAATTTAATTCTACTCAAATAGTTTCATTAGCTCCCGAAGTATCACGAATAACAAAAGATCATATAGTTCTACAATAAACAATATTTGAATGGTTTCGATAATCAAAAACTGGAATAATATAATGTATATAATAATAATAATAATAATATATGGTTGAGTTATCGCCAGCCGCCAATTTATCTTTCGAACCATGAACCGAAGTTACTCTCGAAAAAATGGAATTTTCTAAGATATTCCAACTGCTTGATTAGTTATTTTATTGTGTCTCCTATTACTTGATGGAGAAAGAAAAATATATGTATTTTTTTTTTTTTTTATCAATTTAGAGATTGTGCTTCGGGCATAGCATATTCCTTCAAAAAGACTTATTAAACTAAAATGTTTATTCATATCAATAATAACCAGTTTTCACGGGTAACGACACCATTGCTAATATGATTACCTCTATAGGGAATGCTAACCTAAGGAAGGTAGAAACGGTTCGAGTACCAGCTACTAATATCACTAGAAACATTGGAAGAATTCCTTTACAAGAAGGTTCTGTGGAAAACCTTGGTGAACATCGGGAAGGTACAAACAACTGTTTTTTAGTTCTAACCCTGGGATATCAGGGGGGGAAGAAAAAACCATACATAACTGCTTTGAGATGTATTAGCAGACCCGGCTTAAGAATATATTCTAACTATAGGGAGATTCCTGAAGTCTCGGGTGGAACGGGAATGGCAATTCTTTCTACTTCCCGCGGAATTATGACAGATCGAGAAGCTCGACAGAGGCAAATTGGGGGAGAGATACTACGTTATGTATGGTAACTCATCCACATCTTTAATTCATTATTCCATATGGTAAATCTCTTTTATCAAATAAGAACTAACTAATACTTTATAAATTTATATTAGTTAATTCGAAAAAAGATTTTCCTTTTGATGAAGAAACAGAGTTTGGTTGACATAGAGTTGTAGTTACTGAATCACTTCCCGATGCCATGTTCCGAGTCTGTTCATATAATGGATGTAAAGTTTCAACTCATGTTCCAAAAAAGATTAGACATAATTCTATATGAATATTATCAGGAATAGAGTGAAAATGGAATCCAGTCTTTATTTATGATTCAAACAAAGGACGTATAATCTATAGACATCATTGAATGATCAGGTCCTCTTGAATTTTTTTTGTAATATTGGATATAGAGAATAATAAACGAAAGGAAATAAATTGTCATAACGAACAAAATCTGCATTCTCTATATCAGTGATTATATCGAAATAAGGACTACAAACATGAAAATTCGTGCTTCTGTTCGTAAAATTTGTGAAAATCGTCGACTAATTCGTAGACGAGGACGAATCATGGTGGTTTGTTCCGATCCGAAGCACAAGCAAAGGCAAGGATAATCATCTTTATTTATCTTTCCGCACAAAACAAAATTTTTATTTTTCTCTTAATCTTTTGAATCATATACAATTACTCTGTATAAATCACTTCCAATCCCATATAATAACTATTATTCTCATACATGGAAATGGGAACAACGCCAAGACTTATTAGAAAGATTAGTAATCTACGTGGAGGTAAACGTGGGAGAATACCCAAGGGTGTTATTCACATTCGAGCAAGTTTTAATAATACCATTGTTACTGTTACGGATGTGAGAGGACAAGTTGTTTCTTGGTCCTCCGCCGGTGCCTGTGGATTCAAGGGTGCAAAAAAAAGTACACCATTTGCCGCTCAGACTGCAGCGGAAAATGCTATTCGTACGTTGATTGATCGGGGTATGGGACAAGCAGAAGTCGTGGTAACTGGTCCGGGTCCGGGAAGAGATACAGCATTACGAGCTATTTGTGGAAGTGGTTCGGCACTGAGTCTCGTACGTGACATAACCCCTATGCCCCATAACGGATGTAGACCTCCTAAAAAGAGATGTATATAATATTGAAGGAACAGCGATTGTGAATAGTACGAATAAAGTACCGCTATCTGCTAAATCTGCATATTGGAAGTGCATCGAATCTAAAATTGAAAATGAGCGTCTTCATCATAGTCGTTTCATTATATCCCCACTTGGAATTGGTCAAGCTAATACTCTAGGAATCGCCATGCGCAGAGCATCACTCGGGGAATTGGAAGGAACATGTATCACTTCTGCAAAATTTGAAAAAATAATCCATGAATATTCTACAGTAGTAGGTATTCAAGAATCAGTACATGATACTTTAATTAATTTAAAAGAGATTGTGCTTAGAAGCAATTCTTCTGAAATTCAAAAAGCATATATATCTATCATTGGACCCGGAGAGATAACTGCTCAAGATATTATATTACCACCTTCTATTGAAATAATTGATCCTGCATAACATATAGCCACTCTTACTAAAAAGATTCATTTGAATATTGAATTGAGAATTGAAAGAGATCGTGGATATCGTAGACAAAATATAGTAAAATCTCAAGATGGAAATTTTCCTCTGAATGCTGTATTTATGCCTATTCGAAATGTGAATTATAGTATTCATTGTTTCGAAAGCCACGACAAGAAAATAATGAAAGAGATGCTTTTGCTCGAGATATGGACCAATGGGAGTATCACTCCCAGAGAAGCAATTTATGAAGCTTCTCGAAGTTTGATCAACTTATTTATTCCTTTTTTACATGCGGAAAACGGGGAAAAGATTTATGGAATGGGGAATATAAATGAATCTAATGCGTTGTCTTGTTCCGTTCTTCCTCCTATGTCGATTCAGGTAGATCAGATGGCAAAAGAAGTTACTTTCAGACATATCTTTATCGACCAATTGGAATTACCCCCGAGAGCTTATAACTGTCTTAAAAGAATTAATGTACATACGATATCAGACCTTCTAGATTATAGCCAAGATGATCTAATGAAAATTAAGAATTTTGGAATCAAATCTGTTGAACAAGTATTGGAAGCTTTGTGGAAACGTTTTGGAATAAGTTTACCTAGGAAAACTTGAAGTTCAATAAATAAACTCATTCATGTTTCTCTTTCGAAGAAAAACAAACTACAGTTGGATTCAAATCATAGTGAGAAAGATCAAATGGAATAATCGAAATCACTCCATTTGAATTTATTAAAAAAACTTATATTTCTTATAATTGGAATTTATTGAATCTTTGATATATCTAGGGATTATTTGCTTTGAAGCAAGTCCTCCCTGGATATGAGACTAGAAGGAAAAAAATTCTTCTACAAGGGAAAATCGAACAATCAAATCAAGTAATTAATCTTGAATCGAATGATTGATCTTGGAAAAGACCTGAGGTTAGAGATTTATCAATGGGTAAAGCTGCCCCAATACCCAACCAAAGAGCTACTGCAGTACCAATTGGAAAAACTGTTGTAGCTACCGGACGACGAAATGGATTCTGAAATTTATTAACATTTTCTGGAAAGGGTACTGTCGATGATCCTGCGGGTACTGCGGCCATTAAAAGAACGCCCAATAATTTATTAGGCACTGTACGGAGTATTTGAAATACCGGAAAGAAATACCATTCAGGCAATATTTCCAAGGGAGTTGCAAATGGATTTGCAGGTTCACCGATCATTGAGGGTTCTGGGACTGCTGAACCTACAGTACATGCAATGGTACCTAAGATCACTACCGGAAAAATATATAAAAGATCGTTAGGCCAAGCGGGTTCTCCATAATAATTATGTCCCATACCTTTAGCCAATTTAGCTCTCAATACAGGATCACTTAAGTCAGGTTTTTTTGTTATCGGGATAGGCAAATTTGGATCTATTCTTCTTCCCATAGAATCGGACATGAGAGATTTTTCTCATCCGGCTCAAGCAATAACTAGAATATTTTTTTTTTCTTTTTAGGATACATAAAAATATTATATGATCTCTAATGCTTTATTTTAGGGATTCTTTTCAAACCCCATTTTAATTTTGAATTAAATGCTCATTGTCCAAGTGGGCCATAAAATAAAATTTGGGCATTATGATCATCAATATGCTTTTCGGACAATCTTATTCCTTATGAGTCATTTTCTTTTCCACGGAGGAACAAGGTTTTGGAACGTAATAGTATTAACTTGTTAACACTCCGGCTTATCTATCCGTTTTTTCTTTGGATCTCCCTTTCACTCCGATGGTATTATTTTGATTGAGATGCAAGGGAAGTGAATGCATTTCTTCACCATATTCCTTTTCTCCCAAGGAAGAATAAATATATCTCACTTTAACTTACTGGATTTTGCGAAGCCTATTTGAGATTATAATTCGATCATGGAAATGATTCTCTTTCCAAAACCAACGAGATTTTTGTACCCGAGTTTTAACCCTCCTACAAGTAGGAGCGAGATCGGGATAGAGACACATTTTCTCATTGGATGTCGATGTGACAGATTCAATGGAATATCTGCATAGCCGAAGTTGAATAATTCAAGTCACACACTCCCGTAATCCATCTTCTCTCTGAAAAGAATCTATTTTCGACTATTCATTGGTCTGAACCCAGTAATACTTCGAAATAGAAAACAAAATCCATGAGATATTCTTTATTGTTTATAAAGAATGTCTATGGCAATGGAATAATTTAATGAAAGTTAAGTTGTTGAGATAATATGAATATTAATCCCTACCCTATTGCGTTTCTTCCCGCTCGTAAAGGACCTGAGATACCTTGCTTACGAATCATTGGAAAGTGCATCGGCATAGATACAGCAGTAAGAAGAGGTAATACAAAAGTGTGTAAACTATAAAAACGAGTCAATGTGGATTGACCTACACTGGCACTCCCGCGTAATAACTCTACCAAGGGAGATCCTATTGCAGGAATAGCTTCAGGTACACCAGTTACAATCTTGACAGCCCAATAACCAATTTGATCCCAGGGCAGAGAATAACCAGTTACACCAAAAGATACGGTTAATACGGCTAAAATTACACCTGTAACCCAAGTTAATTCACGAGGTTTCTTGAATCCCCCCGTGAGATAAACGCGAAATACGTGCAAAATCATCATTGGAACCATCATACTTGCCGACCATCGATGGACTGATCGAATTGACCAACCAAAGTTGACTTCAGTCATTATATATTGAACAGAGCTAAAAGCTTCTGTAACGGTCGGGCGATAGTGGAAAGTCATAGCAAAACCAGTGGCTACTTGTACTAAGAAGCAAGTCAGGGTAATTCCCCCTAGACAATAAAATGTATTGACATGGGGAGGAACATATTTACTAGTAATATCATCCGCAATCGCCTGAATCTCAAGACGCTCCTCAAACCAATCATATACTTTATTGAGATGGGTGAACTTTTATTTCATACGCTCCCCCCTCTGAAAACCGTACATGGGGATTTCCCTTCATACGGCTTGAGCAAAAAAATGATACGAAATCTTTTCATTAATTATTTCAATAAAAACTCCCCCCCCAAAAAAGGTAGAACCTAATCTTTTTCATAACATTTTATTGCCTTGATCCCAAGTCGGCTCTTTTTTCCCTCCAAAACGAATGAATATTGTTGGCCTTTTGAACAATCTTTTCTCCTATCATCAATATATATTGAAAAAACAGTGATATAAAATAAATTCTGAAGATTATCTCGTTGAAACCTTGATGGATATTCAAAAACCTTAGATTCCTACTAACTCCGATAGACTCTTTTTTTTAGAGGAGGTACGATGGGTAAGAAGCTTCTCTATCGTCACCAACTTGATAAAATATGCTTATAAAATGGGAATGTTCTCTCATTTCCCAAGTATGCAGTTGTGAAAAATATATCGTAGAATTTCTAGTCAACAAATTTTTCAAGTTATTGAAAGTTTGGTAACGAAGCTTGAATAGCGGATATACATAAATTAATCATGGTTTAAATCTTCCTATTGAACTAATGCCTTCGTGAGCCCCGCGCTTCAGATGCTAACTATTCAATTGGTATCCAGCAAGGTAGGATCATTCTGTGAGAAAGATGACAAATTACTTTGTACTATCAATGATTAATTCGGACGAGTCGCACACCCGTATTCCAAAGATCTCCTAATTGGAGAATCACACGATTGAACTACCATGGAGAGGAGAGCTAACCTACGGACCCTAAGCAAGCCATTAAATCTAATGAAACAGAAGATTTATAAATTTTTCTATTTCACTAGATTGGAATATTTGTTGGGGGGGAAAGACTCTTTAGTTTTTGTTCATTACCAACTCACCGGAATCCCATCCAATGAAACGGGGGAATTATAAAGTTCCAATATAATAACTGGAGAGACTGCAAATAGGGCCATTGCGACACCCATAATGGGAGTGGTTCCCCATCCAGGAGCCACTTTACCATATTCCGAATTAAGTGGTTTTGATGAACTTCCTACACTGGTTCGTTGCGGTTTGATCCTGGGAATACCATCAATAATCTTTGTAGCCGTAAAACTTATTACATTAGTTGAGATTTGTTAACTTTATGTACTATTATATTGGAAACGGAAACAAACCATTATCTCGGGATTACTTAGCAATGGAAACTGCAACCTTGGTCGCTATCTCCATATCTCGTTCACTTGTCAGCTTCACCGGTCACGCTTCGTATACTGCCTTTGGGCAACCCTCCAAAGAACTTAGAGATCCTTTTGAGGAGCATGAAGATTAGCCTAAGTGACCTTCCCTCAGTCTTTAGGGAAGGTCATTAATTTTTCATCCCGGATCACCCTCTTGATGATCCAAAAATCATTTTTTCTCTTTACTTGGAACTTTAGGTGGCTCCCGGAAGAAAATAGCAAAAAATATTATTCCTGAAGTACTTACCGGCAAGGATGTATGAACCAATGCTTCCGTAGATTCGATTGTATGGGTGAGGGAGTATAGGGATAACTTTCGTACTACTTAAAGATATAGAAATTAAATCTATCTAATCTATATAGATTAGATAGATTTAATTTTGAAAACGAGATATATATATTTTTGGATTGATGTTATACTGCTTGTCTTTTGGTAGTTGGATCTCCTAGTTTTTGGAATGCTCCGAATTCAACTTGAGCATCTAAATCAGGATCAATACCAGCAAAAACATCTCTGAACAAGGTTCTAGCACCATGCCAAATATGTCCGAAGAAGAAAAGAAGAGCAAATGTAGCGTGACCGAAAGTAAACCAACCTCTTGGACTACTACGAAAAACACCATCAGACTTTAGAGTAGCACGATCAAATTCAGAAATCTCACCTAATTGAGCACGTCTAGCATATTTTTTCACTGTAGCGGGATCACTAAAACTAACCCCATCGAGTTCACCACCGTAAAACTCAACAGTTACACCTACTTGTTCAATGCTATACTTTGATTCTGCCCTCCTGAAGGGAACATCGGCTCTCGCAATTCCCTCCCCATCCACCAAAACTACTGGAAAGGTTTCGAAGAAAGTAGGCATACGACGTACGAAAAGCTCATGTCCTTCTTTATCCCTGAAGACAGCGTGACCTAACCAACCAACAGCTATTCCATCCCCATTGTCCATCGCACCCGCTCTGAATAATCCCCCTTTCGCTGGATTATTACCAATATAATCATAAAAAGCTAATTTTTCTGGAATTTTGGACCAAGCTTCTGATAAACTAAGATTTTCGGCCCTGCTGGATCGAATCCTCCGATCTATCTCTTGTTGAAAGAATCCTTGATCCCATTGATAACGAGTAGGACCGAATAATTCTATTGGAGTGGTCGCGGAGCCATACCACATGGTTCCGGCAGCAACAAAGGCTGCAAAAAACACGGCAGCAATACTGCTGGATAAAACAGTTTCAACATTCCCCATACGTAATCCTTTGTATAATCGTTGGGGAGGACGAACACTAAGGTAGAATAGACCTGCTAATATACCTAGAATACCTGCTGCAATATGATGAGAAGCTATTCCTCCTGGAACGAAGGGGTCGAATCCTTCGGCTCCCCACACTGGAGCTACAGGTTGTGCTTCTCCAGTCAACCCATAGGGATCAGACACCCATATTCCGGGACCGAACAAACCTGTTACGTGAAATGCTCCGAATCCGAAACAAAGTACTCCTGAAAGGAATAAATGAACTCCGAAGACCTTAGGCAAATCTATAGTAAGTGCTCCCGTACGTTCGTCAGTAAATATTTCTAGATCCCAATATACCCAATGCCAAATAGCTGATAAGAATAACAAGCCAGATAACACAATATGCGCAGCAGCCACGCCTTCATAACTCCAAATACCTGCATTAGTTACAGTTTCTCCGGTGATACTCCAACCACCCCATGACTTCGTTATTCCTAAACGAGTCATGAAAGGGATAACGAACATGCCCTGTCTCCACATGGGATCAAGAACAGGATCGGATGGATCAAAAACTGCTAACTCATACAAAGCCATTGAACCAGCCCAACCAGAAACTAACGCTGTGTGCATTATATGTACAGCAATTGAACGGCCAGGATCATTTGATACAACGGTATGGACACGGTACCAAGGCGGACCCATGCATATACCCCTTTCTCAAAGGGGAGTAGACACTACGTAACTTTATTGCATTCAAGGGCTGTTATACGATGCTAAAACCTTATCCAATCATACAGGGATTCACATCTATTTACAGTTATACGTGATGAGATATTGAGATACCAATTCCCTTCTTTCTCACAATGAAGAGGAGCAGGAATAGTTTAGCATCTCTTGATTCAGCATAACAATGAATATATTGGTCCCATCAAACATCAGAGTGATTCAAATAATGGATGACGCATAGTTTAGAATAGGGTTCAATATCGTGCTTGACTAAATCGAGGAGCGTAATGTTATTATATACTCTATGTGTGTAATTAGGTAAAGTATACTCCAATGGATTGGTTATTCGAACGGAGACTCAAACAGAGGTTCAATTTTTTCATCTATCCATATCCATATGAGTTACTATCTTTTACAATCTATATCAAATTTTTTTTTATTGATTTATAAAATCAAATATATATATATATTTGATAGATGAATCAGTTTTCTTATTCATTGGCATCAAAGTCTATTTTATTGAACAATCATAAGGAACAAATGAAACCTGAGCTTCTAACTTCTAAGGTATTACATTGTTAGATGCTTCTCATTAAGTTAAGGGGTCCCGAGAAAGCTCTGAAATAACTAACTTACTTGCCAAATATTAGAAAAAATAATTTATTATGTTATGATTTTCCATCCTTCGTACCCCTATCCAATTCATCATATTGACTGTTCTGTTCCATTTTTTCCTTCCAGTTGTTGATACAGATCCATGATTGAGAGAATTATCATAGAAAATCCTGTAATCTCTCCTTCGGAAGGATTTTAGTAATTGTTATCTCTCCATCGCATCAGGTTCATGCTCGGAAAAAGTAGACCCAATATCCAATATTTGGTTTTTGATTTATTTCATCGGTATGCATTGGTCCATGCCGCTTTCGCCTTGTGTATCAATCATATCATGTGTATGAAACGGAACTATAATATGATTTACTACGCCTATTGGTGGAATCACTAGAGATTCTGTAGGTCTATATAATTGATACAATCTTTTTTCCCGATCAATTATGCTCTCGTATTGGGGGGCAATATAATATTTGGTCCCCAAGAAATGCCCATTGGTGTTCCGAAAGTATCCCTTCGAATCTTCGGAGAGGAAGATATAGTTTGGATTGACGTACAGTGCGACTTGTTTGAAATATTCGATTATACGGAATCTTCCCGTCATTCCTTCCGATTGAGATGCTTCTATCTCACTTAAGATTGACTAAATGCTCAGTAATCTAAAGCGTGAGATCTCTCACGAAAAAAAAAAAAAAAATATTTATCAATCATGATAATCTATGGCTAGCCAAAACTAATAAAGAGTATTCAGGCTTCGTTCAACGAAACAAACAACTGATCAAAGATTAATCATTCTTGATTGATCATGATGAAATGATATGGACAAGCATTTCTAGCAGAAGTAAGAATAAATAGAGTGGAAAAATGGCAGTAGATCTACTTGCTCCATATGTGCGAGTAACAGTCGGATAGATATTTCCCCGAAGTGGAGCATAAACCCAAGGATCTAATTAAGAATCTATTTGAAAACAAGGGAATTCTGCTGAAAATAAAATCGTTGAATTGGACATCAGTTAATAGGTAGTTCAATAAGTTGAAAATGTAACACTTTGGAAACAAAGACAAACTTGAACTGGAAGTGGTAAGACTCATCCTTTGAGATGAAAGAAAGATTTTTTTTTATCTAACTAAAAGGTTTTTTTAGAAGATGGGTATCGGAAGAAAGAAATACCTAACTTTTTCAACTGCTCGAGCCGTATGCACTTAAAAGTGCGTGTGCGGTTCCAAAGGAAGAAAAGCTATAAATCTATCCTAATCAACCGACTTTATCGAGAAAGATTGTTGTTTTTGGGCCAGCACATAGATGATGAAATTGCAAATCAAACTATTTGTATTCTGATGTACCTGAATGGAGAAGATCAGAGTAAGGATATTTATTTATATATTAATTCTCCTGGCGGAGCGGTATTAGCAGGAATATCTGTCTATGATATTATGCAATATATAATACCAAATGTAAACACTATCTGTGTGGGATTAGCTGCTTCAATGGGATCTTTCATTTTAGCTGGAGGAGAAATTACTAAACGTATAGCGCTACCCCACGCTCCGCGCCAATGAGTCTTTGTTTGATGGATAGAAAAAGGATGTGAAGAAAAAACTAACTATGCCTGCGCCAACGAATGGAGGGTAATAATAGCATGGCATACGAAACTTGATACAACTGTAATAAAGAAAACTTGAAGTATCGGGATAGTAAACACAACCGTGGCTTTTTTTTTATTCTCCGATCAATTTGATCCTATATCTCCTGGGGTCTATTCCAGCGTCGTAAACTCCCGGAATAATATTGGAGAAAAAGGAAATATGGCCATATAACATCGATAAAAGAAACTTTGGGATTGCTGAATGAGGGAATGTATGGAGCAATGGAACCATCACAGTATCTTCCTTTTCTGAAAGAAAAAGATGGTACATAGATTATCTTATTCATCTATCTTCGATATCCAGAATATTTACTATCTAATATTGTATAATAAATAACAATAATATTATTGTTATTTATTATGACGAATTATATAAAAAATTGTTCAATCTATTATGGAGCTGTATGCACCAAAAATGCTTGTACGGTTCATTAAATCAAGTCTTTCTCGAATAGAGGAAGAAAGAATAAAAAGTAAATAAGCATTTATTAATAGGGTGATGATTCATCAACCCGGTAGTTCTTTCTATGATGGACAAGCGGGAGAATGTCTTGTGGAAGCAGAAGAGATGTTGAAACTTCGCGACTGCGTTACTAAAATTTATGTACAAAGAACAGGAAAACCTTTATGGGTAGTCTCTGAAGATATGGAAAGAGATGTTTTTATGTCAGCGGAAGAAGCTAAAGTTTATGGCATTACTGATCCTATAGCTGTAGAAACTTCTTCGAACTCTCTAATTAATAGCTGATTAAAAAAAATTAACTAGAATTTTCGAGAAGAAAATAAATTCCCTGCTTATGGTAAATATAAAAGTGATCGGTGTGACGGATCCATAAGTAGGAACAATAGCTTGCTTGCATATGATAAATAAATCCTATAAATGAAAAATCGACAAATTATAAGATTTATTAATACGAAATATAATAAGAGAGTCATAAAGTTTCGATTTAGTTCCGATCTTTCTAGAAGTTTCTTTCACTTTCAAGAGAATAAAAAGAAACTTCTAAGGATTAGTTTTTGAATCTCATAATAAACTCTTAGGGTTAGGATCAATCCGAACTAGTAAATTCTGCGTACTGCACTAAGAATGCCTACTATTCAACAACTCATTAGGAATCGAAGACAGCCAATAGGAGATAGAACAAAATCCCCTGCCCTTCGAGGATGTCCTCAGCGTAGAGGAGTATGTACCAGGGTGTATGTGCGACTCGTTTAGATCAGAAGCTCGAGGTGCAGGGGGATCGATATGGCAGGAGAATCCCCTCACTATAGTAAGTACAGATCTATCATCCACCAATATTGGGGATGAAATTTATGGTTTCTATTGGTGCAAATCCGATCACCCCGATGCAGGATGAAAAGCAATTTCTCAATGATAGCGAATGGTCATCAATCCATTGAGCGAGGAAGAAAATGCAATTCGAAAAGCATGATGCTTATATCGCCGCAAAAACGGACTTACAAGGTAAGCTGCCCAGCCAACCCTCACGATCACACGCCGTTATTGTATGGATAAGTCTTATTGTAAGAAGACTTTTTTTGCTCGATGAATCGGGTAGAGCTGGGGATCAGAAACTATACGAGTCACTGGTAACATTCTCATTTCGTTTTGAGAAATAAGAGGCTCCGGCGTATAGAGGGTACCCCACCGTTTAAGGAGAAACTATAGAAACGATGGAATCCCGGATTTTTCTCAGTTCAAGGTCCCATCCCTTGCTCACTGAGCAGATGCCCAATCCAAAAAATTCGTGGATAGGAAGGTTGAAGTAGCAAAAGCCACGGGAATCTTTATTCCCTACATCAGAAAGATCGGTGGTCTCATTCCATGAAGGATAGTAAAGAGAAAGCGGACCTTATGTAAAAGATGCCATTCTATCGAATAGCATCCTATTCGATGTACATCCGAAAAATACAATGGTAATTTCAATAATATTTCTTTAATCGCCATAATATTGTGATAATCACAACGAAACGGGTGTTTTAATCAACTCAACCATATCCATTCTTTGCTCCTATTTATCAACAGAGCAAAATCTATTATAAAGAATATTCAAATATAAGAATTTTTACATTCATTCTTCATTTAAATATTCAGTGATTTTTTATATAGTAAGCAACAACGACTAGAGTTAAACGTGGCTACGTGGCTCGGAAACACCGGAAAGATATTATTCAACTCACATCAGGGTTTCGAGGAGCTCATTCGAGAATCTTTCGAACCGGTAAACAGCAAGTAATAAAGGCTTTAGTTTCTCCCCATCGAGATAAAGGTAAACGAAAAAGAGATTTTCGTCGTCTATGGATTACCCGGATCAATGCAGCAGCCCGAAACAATGGAGTTTCTTATACTAAATCTATTCAACATTCATACAAAAACCAGGTTTTTTTGAATCGTAAAATACTCGCGCAGATAGCTATATTGGATATTAGTAGCTCTTCCACAATTTTGAGAGAGGTTAACGAATAATAGATAGGGGAATAAGGTATAAAAACCTCTCCGGGGATTGATTCACTCCGGGGAGGTATAAACATCGAGAGAATTACTAAATCTCGGGAATGAATAAATAGATAGATAAAGTCAAGATCCCCTCTTTTCCATAAGAAAATCGAGATCTTTTTCCTTATGTGACCTATTTCGATTTCATCTTAATTAATGAGATTTATTATTAATAATATCCAATTAACTTTCGTTATTGACAAAAGGTAACAAAGCTAAAATACGAGCTCGTTTAACAGCAATAGTCATTAAACGTTGTTGTTTCGAGGTTAATCTATTCATTCGTTTAGATAAGATTTTTCCCCGCTTGCTAATAAATCCGCAAAGTAAACTTATATTCTTATAATCAACAGTTTCTCCTGATCTAATTGGTGGCGAACGTTTACGAGAAGATCGCTCGGATTTGCCCATGGTTTGTTTCACGAACCTCCCCAATACTGCTTATTTTCCTATTTCTTTGTGAATAGTATGTTGATAACAATAAGGACAAAACTTTTTCAATTCCATTCGAGTAGGCGTATTGCGACGATTTTTCCGAGTAGTATATCTGGAAACACCTGAATGTTTTTCATTACCGTTTCGGACACAACTAGTACATTCTGAAGTAATTGTTACTCTCACATTTTTACTCTCAGCCATAATTTTTTGAATCTTGAAAAGACAAATGAGTTTCTGATCTTATGGCGAAAAATCTAATAATGAAAAATTTTAAGAAAAAATTTTTCATTATTAGAGATATTCAATAAGATTCTCTATTTTTTCGATGAAGTCAAATTTTCAAGCTCATCTTTTTCCCATTGGAACTTGATTCTTCGATAAGACTTAATTCAAATATTTATTTGGGAGTTTCCAACCAATAGGTTAACTCAAAAAGTGGTCAAACTCGAAATGGTAAAAGGGTATACTATCCTTGGGGAAGAGGAAGAACTAAAGCATCCGGGGAAGAACGATTAATCTCTGTCGATAAACCAGCTGAAGATCCGAACCACAACGTAGCTACAACAGGCGCTGTGGAAAGATATGTTTTTACATCTTGCATTGCAAGTTCCTCCCCCTAAATCACTTTCTTCCGGCTTTCAGAAACTGGATTGAAAGGATTCTTACTAAATTTTTTGTTGAAATTTTCATTTTTCTACGAAGGTTCATATAAGTAAGTAATGACAGAGCAATAGAAATAAGCGAAATCTATTCTTTTTTACTTTGAGACTTCTTAAGTGATTTATTAGTAATTAATTTTATTAAATTCTTTCTTGTGTACGTTACTATTTCCATTCTACCTCGATAAATCAGTAAAAAATATATAATAATTTATTTGAATTTCTATCTACTATTAAATAAATAAATGAATAAATAGTATCAAATACGATCATCTCATCACTTAATTATTCGAATTCCAAGAATAATAATTATTTACGATGAATGGTTGTTCTCCAGTATAGTATCCCTCATCAAAAAGGATTTTATTGAACAAGTCACAAATCTTTTCATAGGGGAAATACAAAAGTTTCAATTTCAATGTTCTTGTATATAAGATTCCCTTGTTTTTAAGAATCCCCCCCCAAAAAAATAAAAAAAAAAACAGTTAAATTATTAGAATTATTCCATAACGAATTGCGATACAGGAAAGGACGATGAGGAAATAGGGATGGGACGATGTAGGCAAGAGGCTTTAAATAAAGTATTTAAATAAAGTACAATCCATCTTGTATGAAAGTTGGGAGGGATGTAGCGCAGCTCGGTAGCGCGTTTGTTTTGGGTACAAAATGTCGCAGGTTCGAATCCTGTCATCCCTAACCCGAATCTCATACGTATGAGAGATCTTCGAACGAATAGTTATTCGCGGAATACAAGCAATAAGTATTCAAGAAATAGGAGAGAATAAAAGAAGATTATCTCTCTATCCACGACCTCCTATGTGATGCGAAAAAAGCGCTCTTAGTTCAGTTCGGTAGAACGTAGGTCTCCAAAACCTGATGTCGTAGGTTCAAATCCTACAGAGCGTGATTTTGATAATAAAATTGAATTTGATGTGTTTTTTCCTTTTCCATAATCAAATTTTGAACTCAATTAGATTCATTGATAAAACAGCAAAATTTATTGATCAATTTGACCTCCCTAAGAAGGGAGGCAAGTGTGGGATGCTAAACGTAATCCAATCCTCGGTCAAAGATCCAATTGATCACCACGTCAGTATTGTGAATATGCAGTTACAAATAATCCAGCTGAAGTTGTTGGAATCGAACCTGATACGATTCCGGATGGCAAAGCTTCAACCGTTTCTTTCTGAGTTAACGAAGACAATATCTAACTTAGATAGTACCCAAGTTTGCTGTGAATCTCAATAACCATCATCTGGCAGAAAATTTTCCTTGATTTTCCCCGTCATTATTTTCTAGATAAGTTTTATCTTATTTGAGCCAGTAAGTGGAACTAAAGCTGGAGTTAGAGCAGCCAATAGGAATACGAAGTAGCTAGGTATAATAGACATAGAAAAAACTTTGAATGGTGATAACGAATTTAGTATACACCCTTGTAGAGTAATTACCTAAATCTCTTTATGACCAAAAAAATAAAGATTAATTCGAAGTACAAAATATCCAATTGAAACGAGATTCTTTCTTATATTCGTCATTACCCTCGCATAATAAGAATATGAAGAATATATGATTGGGAATGAGGGATATAAAAAATACTTTTTCATAAGTAAAAAAGGAAGAACTATATTCAAATAATCGTTATTCTAAATCACTTTTCATATTCGTATCGATTTCCAGTCCGTGAATTGATAAAACGACTCGGAAATCGCGCAAGTTCCTACTGTATGATCTCCACAACGAATAGCGAAACGCTTTTATTTTCGTTTTAAAGGTTCAATTAAAGTGAATTCTCATCCGATCACCTAGCATTACTATTTGTATTTCTTTCGCCAGAATTACATAGTATTGAAATGATTCAATCTTATCAATTGCATCAGTAATACGAACATAAATTTTGGAGGATGTTCTGGGGGGAGGAAATTTTTGTTTGTTCCTTCCAAGGAAGGGAATATAGACTTGTGCTTTGAATCGAGTATGGGATTTCGCAGTCCCAACCGCCATTCCACATTGTACATTTTCCCCTTGTTTGTATTCGACCCTAAAGAGAATAATTCTTACATTCATTATCTCCAACAATAAAGACTTTTTGGAACTTTTTTCCTTTAAACCCATGATGATACTACTCTATTACGAATTCCTTTCGATCCAACTATTTTTACAGTTTCTCCAAAATAATTAATTCCTATCCCTATGCTATCGATATTGCTTCACAAACTATGAGGAAACAAAAATCTTATACAGTCGTAGGAAAAGTTTTATCCATCTCATGTTGGGATGCAGGAATTCGATATCCACCTAATCATAAATATCTTCGTTTGTATTTACCTCTAGATGAATACCCAGTAAGGGTAAGCCATTAATGTGAGGCTCGGGATCGCGGGAATGTTACTTTCTGTAAACTAACTCATAATGACTCAAAGTTTCACAGATCTTTAATCTAACTAATTTTAATAATCTCTATTCTTTACTCGGTCTTCCTTATTTGAAGAAACTATTGCATTGGGAATCGGCCGAAGAATATTTTTTTGTTCGTAGGATAAATATTCGCTCTCTATTCACCTGTGCCACATCGGTAATCATATTCTCTGTGTAATCCGTGCGACCCAAATCCATGTGGAGTGAACATAGCGCGCACAGGAGTCCCATATTCTACACGGGCTATAACACTCCCACTCTTTCTCCTGGAGCTGCATCAATCTCAAAAGGCTGGCTTTACATTTGTTCGTAACCGCTAAAACCATAGTAATCCGTTGTAGTGGTTTTTCCCTCTGTGACCCATACGTCCAATGGTTCCAGTATTTAAACATTCATATAGGTTCTTTACGTTCAAAATCTTCTCATCTGAGGTCAGGTCACGCAAAATGATCTCAAGTCACTGGGTTTATTGAATATTGATTAAGTTAGTCAAACAGTGCTAATAAAATGACCAAATTATTCAATCTTATTCTTTCTTTTTCCTTTCCTTTATTCCCATTGAAAGTTAGTTGTCTTGCTGCGTCGGAAGAACGCTAGCTATACTGGTCCAGTATGCTTCAAAGATACCCTTGGTACAAGGTTGACAATCTAACAAGGTTTAAAGGAGATATCAGTAGATTCCATATCTTCCGGTTTCGATCCTCCATAATGGAATCAATTCCTCCTCGCGTCTACAAAGAATATATAACACGGAGCTAACCATGTCTGGGAATACGGGAGAGCGCCCTTTCGCCGACATTATTACAAGTATTCGGTACTGGGTGATTCATAGCATTACTATACCTCCCTTGTTCATTGCAGGTTGGTCATTCGTCAGCACAGGGTTGGCTTACGATGTGTTCGGGAGTCCTCGGCCAAATGAGTATTTTACGGAGAGCCGACAAGAGGTTCCATTAATAACCGGCCGTTTCAATTCGTTGGAACAAGTCGATGAATTTACTAGATCTTTGTAGGAGGTATCAATGACTATAGATAGAACTTATCCAATTTTCACAGTTAGATGGCTGGCCGTTCATGGACTAGCTGTACCTACGGTTTTCTCCCCAGGATCAATATCAGCAACGCAATCCATCCAACGATAAACCAACCTTATTTATCTGGAGCGTGAAGAAGCTACGACACAACCAAATCCGAACAAACAGAGTGTGGAATCAAATCGTACCAGCCTCTATTGGGGGTTGTTACTAATCCTTGTACTTGCTGTTCCATTTCCCAGTCACTTTTCTAATTAATAACGGCATAAACTTTCTTGCCTCATACGGAAAGATCCAAGATTCTAATTGTCCGTGACCGTCCATGTCTCGGAGTCATGACCACCCAATGGAATGTGAGGGGAGTAGAATAAATGGCCAATACCACCGGAAGGATTCCCCTGTGGCTAATAGGTACCGTAGTTGGTACCCCTGTGATCGGTCCAGTAGGTATTTCTTTTCATGGCCCATACTCCGGATTAGGATCATCCCCGTAATAATTGAATCGACTGGATAAATAAACCTGAACCTGTATAAGGAATACTGTAATGCAAGGGTAGGTTAGTTCGCCCAGACTCAATAGATAATAAAACTTTGCTCACTTTGAACTTGAAATGGGCAAAGTTTTATTAATAATTCATTCATTTATTGAGTCTTCCGGTTCCAATAAGAAATAAGAAAGATTAACGAAATATAATAAGATTCTTGAGAATCTTATTATTCCATAAATTTATCTAATAATTTTAAATAAAAGAAAAAATCAATTGATAATATGTCATCACATCATTTAGTGACATTTTTATCATGCAGATAAATCTTTTAGCATCTTAAATTTTTGATCGATTTATCATAGGTTTTTCTTATCTTATTAAAAGAAAATAAAAATAATTTACAAATCAATAATCTTGCTAGAACAACAAATTACTATCCTTTCCCAAAATTTGAATGTGGTGAATTACTATTCACTTTCGTAAAGGCTGAGATTATGCTATGGAAATTCCATGTTTTTAATATGGGATTTGGAGCGTAATTCGGGCCGGGGAGAAGAACACCTTCGAAACGAGCCAGGGAGTTGGGACCCCATGTGTTTCTGCAATAAACAACATAAGCCTTTTCTATATACCATTCATCTGTTTTCCACTCTTTATAAGATAAGCTAGAAGAATTCTCAGAAGGATATGCAGAACATATTCTCTTAGTAATTGGTGAATAAGGTCAAAAGGATCACGGGCTTCCTGTACCTCAATATTAAAATCGACTTCGATTTTTTGGGGGGAAAAGATGGTGATATTTCTAAGGGTTTGTCCGTCTCTCCTCCATACGTTACGTCTGTGGATCTGTTTCAGAATATTATATTTTTGGTAAGAACAAAGGTCATTCTCTTCAAGTAAATAGAAGAGCTTTATGATATGTTGTTCCCCGAAATAGAAACAGTTTTTTGATCTAAAAAAAAAAATATATATATATTATATTCTAGATCCATTTTATTTTATCTTGAGAGATATTCTAAATAAATAAATAGATAAGAAAGATTCTTTTATAGCACCTAAAATAGGAATATATGGGGAATAAAAGAAGACCATTCGGCAAGCTGATATGCTATGTCTTAATGCTTGCTGAGTCACCCCTTCTGAAATACATATTTTGATGTGGTATCCCCAATTTATAGTAGTAAAGGAAGGGGATAATGATATTCCAGACTGACTCTCAGTCTCTGAAGAAACCGTTACCATACATATTATACGAATGTATAGAAACTAAAATCGATGATCTCATTACACATTAGCAATCGATATAAGAAATGAAATGGGGATTCTACTGATCAGGCGCTTCAGTTAACTTTGTTTCGAACAATATATAAACTGAACCTAAAAATTCATTTCAGCTAATTGGACTTTTTCAAATTGTTTCTTTTTGAGTACTAGGAATATCTGTGCTAAAACAACCGATGCGAGGAATAACAAAAGACCTTGAGCACGTAACGGATCCTGAAGTACTATTTCCGCATCTCCCTGACCAAAACCACCTACATTAGGATTATTAGTTAATGGTTGATCAATCTTAATTAATTCACCTTCCGAAATAATGAGTTCTGGTCCTGGGGGTACAATATCAACCACCGGACGGCTGTCCAATGTATTTTCAATCGTTATTTCATACCCACCTTTCTCTCTACGTAATATTTTGCTTACCTTACCCGTGGCTGAAGCATTATAAACCGTATTGTTGCTTTTGCTCCCATCGGGATAAATTTGTCCTCTTCCCCTATTGCCACCCACATATATAGGATATTTCAAAAAATAAGCTTCTTTATTAGTAGCAGGGTCTGGTGAAAGAATGGGAAACACAATCTCACTGTATTTTCCACCCGGAACAGGACCTATTACCAGAATGTTTTTTCTATCAGGACGATAAGTCTGAAAATAAAGATTACCCATTTTTTCTTTAATCTCGGGGGGAATACGATCAGGAGGAGCTAATTCAAATCCTTCAGGTAAGATAAGAACAGCTCCCACGTTCAAAGCCCCTTTCTTACCATTAGCAAGTACTTGTTTTATTTGCATATCATAAGGGATTTTAACAACTGCCTCAAATACGGTATCCGGGAGTACAGATTGTGGAACTTCGATATCCACAGGTTTTTCAGCTAAGTAACAATTGGCACATACAATACGTCCAGTTGCCTCTCGAGGGTTCTCGTAACTTTGCTGTGCAAAAATTGGATATGCTTCCGGGATAGATGGCCAAGCTATTGTAGTCATTATGATCAAGATCGGAATCGATCGAGTCACCAACTTTATCATCCAATCATAAGTAATTTGTTTCTGCATGGTTCGATTATTTGTTCTAAATATTTCCACGAGTTGGGTGCCTTCAACATCCCAGTTGTTACAATAGCTACCTGTGCCCGCAACTCCGCCATTATAGTAACAATAAAGGTGGAAAATGAAAAGTGTATATATACTTCTATTCTCAATTGATTCGAAACGGAAATAGCCGGCAATTCATTCTGTTCTGGGGTAAAAAAAAAAATACTATTCTCAAGTAAGACCAATAATAAAAACAACCTTTTTTATTCATTCGTTGTATGATGAGTGGCTACGATCGAAGGAGATATACGATTTGAATGACGGGAAATCCAATGTTTAAAAACTGTATCTGAAATGACTGGAAAGGTTGAAACAAAGCGGGATACTATATGTTTGTTACGAGCGAATCCTAAATGTGATAAAAAAGAATCTATGTATATTTCCCAACCATGAGGCGAATGGAACCCAATACGTGGATCGGTGAATAAAGGAATGGAGAAAGCTTTCATTGTATCACTCAAGCTATAAAATAATTCTTGAATCCAGGGATTGAGAACAGCGAGCCTCTCTCTATCCAGAATGAGCAAGGCACTTAGAGTAGCAAAATAGATTATATCTGTTAATGGATGCGGAATAGCCTGAATACTCTCTTCATTGTGCATCGTTACTAATTGAATTGTTTTTTCATGAATCTTCATATTGAGATCTTGTGACTGAGCTTTTAGAGAATTTAACATCATTTTATCTAACCGAAGGAGTTCTTCCACTTCCCGGAGCCTCTCTAAGGCTCTCTCTTCCCGGAAAAAATTAGTAAAAATCTGAGATTGGTAAGTATTCCACCAATTTTCAATCCGAGGTTCCAAAAACCATCCTTTTAAGAAGATTGAAATTCCGCAAGGGATAAGTATTGAACATCCAATATATTGTAGAGAGGCTAGTGTTTGATACTTAGCCAATTGGAATTCATGAAGTACTAATGAACTTGACTGACCTATCAACCCTGTTTGGAATCCAGATGAAGTACGAGTTATGGAACGAGGTACAAGACCTATAGATTCATAAGCTACCGTGGTGATTATCGAATCTTTTGACTCCGAGAAGGATAATTTTTTTTCCGAGGTATCCTCCATTTTGGGCAGGGAAGGAAGAAGGGAATAATATCGTTTCCAATTATCTGGATCATTCGGAGTTGCCTCAATCCAAGCTAATTTTCTATTCATTTGTTCGATCTTATTCGGCTCTCTCCTAAATAAGTCACTTGAAACAATATAATTTTTATTTTGAAAGTTCCTATAATCAAAAAATCTTTTTTTTTCAAATGTTTTCTTAATTTTTTTTGAAGCTCTTGGCTCTCGAGAAGTAGAGAGGAAAAATGGAATATTCGACGGGTATGACCAAATATTATAAAGATTTGATTCTGGTAAAATGCAAAACCGTTGATCAACGAAAACCGAATGTGGATCAATAAAAATAGAAAATCCTTTTGATATAATCGATCTCAATTTATTCAAAAGATTTAGTGAATGAATGCTAATTTTACATTCTAAAACACTCCAATATATTATGAATACGGAGTTATTTAATTCCGTATTCATATGTGAAACGATAGCTTGCCGAGGGTGTCTCGAATATAAAATCGAACATTTATAGGACAAATAATCTTTTTTGATATGCCGTATTCGCTTGCTAGCTTTATAAGCTCCTTCTAAAGAACGAGAAGGCACATTTGAGAACCACTGAAGAACTTCCGATTTCAAATTCGTGAGTGCTACTTATACTTCGACAAGAGGGAACCGCATAAGAAAGAACTTTTTGAATCCCTAAATTTCATCTTTCTACATTTTTATTATTTGTTATTCAACAACTAAAAAAATATCCTGGGGTTCATTTTCAAGTCTCTCGATCGATACGCGCAAGAAACGAGCCGACTCGGCAGCTTCTTCTTCCATATCTCCCAAGGTTAAGTGTTCATCGGTACGAGTCAAAGGAATATCCTGCTGACCTTTTACTTTCGTGTGGGGAGCACGCCGAGGATAAATACCTTCTTTAACTTCCACTCGTATCGCTTGGATATCTTTCATGGAAAATCGAATACGAATCCGACGATTTTCTCCGGGAAATCCCCAACGAGAAAGATAAACAACTCCTTCTCGTTTGTCAAATCGATTATAACCACTACCTGCATTCCGTGAAATGGTACACCATAAATAGGGGCCGGAGAACGGACCTGCAATACCGTGGAAACACATTACAATCCCTTGTGGGACAAAAAGAATTTGCTGAGATAATAACGAGGAGAGAGGTGTCAGATCCTTACCGAGATAACTTGAGATTCCAACCAGAAAGAATCCCAATGCACCCAACGAGACAATGCGGGCCCGACAAAAATTGCTTATTCTTCGAGACCCTGCTATAGGTTCCACCCGAAGCCATTCGGATTGCCAATTCGTAACAGAGTCTCCTGGATCTTATCTTGCTGAATGTCATGAGACAGAAACAGCGGGAATGATAGGACAAAATAGCAGATTTCAATTTCTTGTTCTAGAGGTCATTCATTTTTCCTCGACTATATATATATATATATATCGACCAATAAAAAAAGACTTTTCTTATCATATTATTATTATTATTATTACAGAGAGATTTTTTTTTAAGAAAAGTCTTTTCGTTTCTTCATACAGGAACTAATATCCGATGTATGCTCTCCCTGAAAGACGGTGGTCCAAATAAATTTGAACTCGTTGCGGATGAAGAAACAAGAAATTCCTCAAATTCGTTCAAAATGTTTTTACCATACTTGTTTGAACAAGAAATAAAGACATTCTTTCATTCTCAAATCTAGAAAAATATTAAGATTATATTAGATCAAATTTTATACAATCTCGTCCTCCTCAATATATATGAACAAAAGGGCCATTGCAATCGCTGGAAAAACTAAACCTACTAGGGGCACGGAAATGGAATGTGAGTAAGAAGCTGCTGTCGTAAAAAAATCACCTTAAATAATATATATATATATTTTTTTTTGTAGGAATGAATAGGGAAACTAATTATAACTCTCTCGTGAGAGAGATTTATGAAAAATTATGTTTCTTCTCTATTGAAGATTTTGATTAATAATTCTCTGGAAAATTATTCTTGATTCAATATTTTTTTTTTATCAAATCCAAATTGAGTTAAATATCTTCCCATTAGAATATTAACACTTAAATAAGATTGTATTAGTGTTATAATCTCTTCGTATACGAAGAGATTATAACACTTAAGTGGTGAAAGAATGGAATAAAAACTGATTTGATAAGTAAAAAATCTTTGGATGTGGATCAACTTATGATAGGGGATGAAAAACAGCAGTGGATCGAAGAAAAGACAGAACGTAATAATTATCTAGAATAATAATTATTACGTTCTTTACAGGGAGCTGAATCATAACCATAACATAAGATTTGATTTTTTTACTTGGCAAATTACGTAAAACAATCAATTAAATTAAGCCATGATCAAATAAGATTCAGCTTTAACTGTTAGATATTCTATGGCATAATGAATGTGGTTTCGATTACTCTTTAAACTGCGAATGCAACACATACTTTAGGTCCGGCAATAAATAATAAATGGAATAATATCTCCCAACATACCGAAACTCGCGGTAGTTTATGTAAGAATTACTATAATAAATTTTTCTATGCTTGATGAATATATGGAGCAGGAGGAATCTTAGCCGTTTGCGTTGAACTCAAAAATTTTTCTTTTCTTATGTACACACTCCCTCACACAATAATTAATGGTATAAATCTTCTGGTAACGTATTTGATAGGGCACCCTTTCACCTACAATGGGGCCCGTCCAAACGACTTCCCATGAGGGTCCCTTTCGATTTACTCATACTCAACTGAATAACATCAGTTGAACCTGTTTGTTTTTAATAAAAAGTGATACGATTCTTATAAGAATCTCTATCATAGAATCTAATAAAACATCGAGTCATCATGTTTTTGAGATGCCGGGTGCCACGATCAAATGAAGGTTCAATTCTTTCTCTTTCTGTACCACTCATTCCCGGATGATTATCCGTGTTCTTCACGAATGATGATGCGTGCGTCTATTTTGTCTCGAGTCGTTTGAAGCATTTTTGTTCTTACGACTGTCACACAAAATCCGTGATCCTCTATTAATAGTTTCAACTTCTATATAGTTTTTGTCTATATTCATATTTGTATCATCTTCTTTTTCAGAAATTTTGATAGTTATAGAGTTTATAATTGATTCATCTAATCTGCGCTTATTTTCAAACCAATTTTTTGAAGACTCTCCAACAATAAAAATATATATATTTACACTCTGCAAGTTTTTCTATCTCTCCCATTAAAAAGCTCGACTATACAAATTCAAAATTCTAATATTCTGATCTAATAGAAAAATAGGATTTTGCATTATTAATCCGAGATAGAATGATTCGATACAAAAACGTAATTATTATTAAATTGGATGCTTGCTTGAATGGTAATCACTTATCTTTTATGATTGATGGTACGATAGAACCCTTTCCCGGTTATCCAATGGAATTCATTCAGATTGGAAAAACAATTTGAATAAGGAAAAACTATGATTTTTTGGTTAGAAAAAAAATTCTATGTTCCAATATCGAATATAGAAATAGTATATACATATTCTTTTTCGGTGGGCTAGAAGGGGTTTGAACCCTTGACTTCATGGTTCAGAACCATGGGCTCGGATCCACGAGCTGCAAACCCTATTGAAATGGGATGGAATCTTGACTGAAAAACTCAGTTTTTTAGTGATTCCCCTAAGATAAGATTCGGTTATTTTTTTTTTTATCCTTTAACTTTAAAGAGGAAGAATATGTTTTTCTATTTTTCTTTCACCTTAATCTCTTTCCAAAGATTAGTAGGGTGAAAGAAAAATGAATCAACTAGTGAAACTAACTAAATTACAGTGTGTCAATCGTCTCAAATTCAAACTTGATTTCTTTCCATACTTCGCAAGCAGCAGCTAGTTCAGGACTCCATTTAGCAGCTTCGCGAATAATCTCATTACCTTCACGAGCAAGATCACGTCCTTCGTTACGAGCTTGTACACAAGCTTCTGAAGCAACTCGGTTAGCTACTGCACCTGGTGCATTCCCCCAGGGGTGTCCCAAAGTTCCACCACCAAATTGTAATACAGAATCATCTCCAAAGATTTCGGTCAGAGCGGGCATATGCCAAACGTGAATACCCCCTGAAGCTACAGGCAAAACACCAGGCATAGATACCCAATCTTGGGTAAAATAAATACCACGACTTCGGTCTTTTTCAATGTAGTCGTCACGAAGTAGATCAACAAAACCTAAAGTTACTTCACGTTCCCCTTCAAGTTTACCCACCACAGTACCGGAGTGAATGTGATCCCCACCGGACATACGCAATGCTTTAGCTAATACACGGAAGTGAATACCATGGTTTCTCTGTCTGTCAATAACAGCATGCATTGCACGGTGAATGTGAAGGAGTAGACCATTGTCCCGACAATAATGGGCTAAACTAGTATTTGCAGTAAAACCTCCTGTCAAATAGTCATGCATGACAATAGGCGCTCCCAATTCTCTAGCGAATACCGCCCTTTTCATCATTTCCTCACATGTACCTGCGGTAGCATTCAGGTAATGACCCTTAATCTCACCCGTTTCCGCTTGAGATTTATTAAGAGCTTCTGCTACGAATAAGAAACGGTCTCTCCAACGCATAAACGGTTGAGAATTTACGTTTTCATCATCTTTAGTAAAATCAAGTCCACCACGAAGACATTCATACACTGCTCTACCGTAGTTTTTAGCGGATAAACCTAATTTCGGTTTAATAGTACATCCCAATAAAGGACGACCATATTTGTTCAATTTATCTCTTTCAACTTGGATACCGTGAGGTGGACCTTGGAAGGTTTTGGAATATGCAGGAGGAATTCGCAAATCTTCCAAACGTAGAGCTCGTAAGGCTTTAAATCCAAATACATTACCTACAATGGAAGTGAACATGTTAGTAACAGAACCTTCCTCGAACAGATCCAAAGGATAAGCTACATAGGCAATATATTGATTTTCTTCTCCAGCAACGGGTTCGATGTCATAGCATCGACCTTTGTAACGATCAAGGCTAGTAAGTCCATCGGTCCAGACAGTGGTCCATGTACCGGTGGAAGATTCAGCAGCTACTGCGGCTCCTGCTTCCTCAGGTGGTACTCCGGGTTGGGGAGTCATTCGGAATGCTGCCAGAATATCGGTGTCTTTGGTCTTATAATCAGGAGTATAATAATTTAATCTGTAATCTTTAACGCCAGCTTTGAATCCAACACTCGCTTTAGTCTCCGTTTGTGGTGACGTGGGTCCCTCCCTACAATTCAATTGATAACTCTTGCAAGGATAAGGTCTGCTCGACAAATACTCAAAATTTTTGCAAGACGATGAATAGAATATCCGTCCTACTATACTTGCCTATCTTCGGGCGGAGATACTTCCCCGATGGTGAAACACTACCATTGTATATTATTCTTGATATGTGATGCAACCTAGTTGCTTTAATATTAGTGAGATCTTAGTATTAGTAAGTCTTTTTTTTTTTTTTTTATTCTTCGCACAAAGCTGAAACATTTGTTTCCAAACAAATATTTGCGTAGATATCAATTACTTTTTGAGGAGAGAGAATGAAAGGAGAATCCTTTCTGCACCACTTACACCAACGATATACCCCCGGAAACAAGGGATAATGCCCAATTAATTTATTATTCATAACCTGGAAGAAAATACTTTTGATATAGGAGGTACAGATTCTGTTCAAGTTTCTTCCTGAGTCTTACCCAGATTGACCCGGAACCTCTTAAGTGTTAAACTGGTTGGTTGATGAGAATAGAAATAAATTAAAGTATTCAATTTTCAAATGAGAAAAAAAAAAAAAAAAAGAAAAGAGCTAATTAGTATTCATGATCGAAATTCCCATTCTACATAGAATTCCGCGAAAGTCCTTCATTTTCACCTAAGAATAGAATAGAATAGAAAGAACTCTCTTACACATATTGGGAGTATGAGCTAGAATAGAAATTGACTAATTTATATTGAATGTGAATAGGTAAGGCGAGATGTAAGTGTAACTTTATTCATTCATTATTAACCGAACCGATCGACTTGATACCAAGGATCTTTATCAGTAAAATCCGCAAAAAAATTTAATACTATTGGAATCTCATGAAAAAAAATCCTCTTGCTCTTGGGGTTTCCGCACTTGTTGACAGGAATGTAGGACACATTACTCAGATTATTGGTCCAGTCTTAGATGTGGTTTTTCCTCCAGGTAAGATGCCCAATATTTATAACCCTTCAATAGTCAAAGGCCGAAATCCGGCTGGTCAAGAGATTAGTGTTACTTGTGAAGTACAACAATTATTGGGAAATAATAAGGTTAGAACTGTAGCTATGAGTGCTACGGATGGTCTAACTAGAGGAATGGAAGTTATTGACACAGGAGCCCCTCTAAGTGTGCCAGTTGGTGAAGCTACTCTTGGACGAATCTTTAATGTTCTTGGAGAACCCGTCGATAATTCAGGTTCCGTAGATGCTAGCACAACATTTCCTATTCATAGACCTGCTCCAGCCTTTACACAGTTAGATACTAAATTATCAATTTTTGAAACAGGAATTAAAGTAGTAGATCTTTTAGCTCCTTACCGTCGTGGAGGAAAGATTGGATTATTTGGAGGAGCTGGGGTGGGAAAAACAGTACTAATCATGGAACTGATCAACAACATTGCTAAGGCTCATGGAGGTGTATCCGTATTTGCTGGAGTGGGAGAACGTACCCGCGAAGGGAATGACCTCTACATGGAAATGAAAGAATCAAAGGTGATTAATGAACAAAACATTTCAGAGTCAAAAGTAGCCTTAGTTTATGGTCAGATGAATGAATCACCAGGAGCTCGTATGAGAGTTGGTTTAACCGCTCTAACCATGGCCGAATATTTTCGAGATGTTAATAAGCAAGACGTACTTCTATTTATTGACAATATCTTTCGTTTCGTTCAAGCAGGATCTGAAGTTTCTGCTTTATTAGGTAGAATGCCTTCTGCTGTGGGCTACCAACCAACTCTCAGCACAGAAATGGGTACTTTGCAAGAAAGAATTACTTCCACAAAGGAGGGATCTATAACCTCCATCCAGGCAGTTTATGTACCTGCGGACGATTTGACTGACCCTGCCCCTGCTACAACATTTGCACACCTAGATGCTACTACTGTACTATCGAGAGGATTAGCTGCCAAAGGCATTTATCCGGCTGTAGATCCTTTAGATTCAACTTCTACTATGCTTCAACCTTGGATTGTGGGCGAACAACATTACGAAACTGCGCAGGGAGTTAAGCAAACTTTACAACGTTATAAAGAACTTCAAGACATTATAGCTATTCTTGGACTCGATGAATTATCGGAGGAGGATCGTTTAACTGTAGCAAGGGCACGAAAGATCGAACGTTTCTTATCACAACCTTTTTTTGTAGCAGAGGTCTTTACTGGTTCTCCGGGAAAATATGTTACTCTCGTAGAAACGATCAAAGGGTTCCAAATGATCCTTTCCGGAGAATTGGATGGTCTCCCCGAACAAGCTTTTTATTTAGTAGGTAATATTGATGAAGCTACCGCGAAGGCTGCAACCTTACAAGCATTTGGAGAGTGAAGAAAATGACCCTAAATCTTCGTGTAATGGCTCCTAATCGAACTGTCCGGAATTCAGAAGTTCAAGAGATCATTCTATCTACCAACAGTGGTCAAATTGGCGTATTACCTAATCACGCTCCACTTCTTACAGCTTTGGATATAGGAATTATGAAAGTACGTCTCAATGGGCAATGGTCTACTATGGCGTTAATGGGCGGGTTTGCTATGATGGACAATAATCAAATAACTATATTGGTAAATGAGGCGGAAGAAGCTACAGAGATCGATCCTGAAGAGGCTCGAGAGGCTTTCCAAAAAGCTCAGACTGACCTGGCTCAGGTTGAAGGTAGAAAACAAACTATTGAGGCTAATTTGGCGTCCAAAAGAGCTAAAGCACGGTTAGAAGCTATCAATACTACTTTTTCTTCTGCTTCTAATTAAACTACTCTTTAGTAAGTTTAAACTATTTTTTAGTAAGTAACGGAGAGAAATGGATTTCCAAAAACAAAACCTTTCTCTTTTTACTAAAAATTACTTTTTTACTAAGAGATTGATTATTAAAACTTATTAGGTGCTATTGATCCTTCAATAGAATCTAATAAGTTTTACCTACTATTGGATTTGAACCAATGACTCTCGCCGTATGAAAGCGATACTCTAACCGCTGAGTTAAGTAGGTCATCTTCATTGTAACCATTGTTGCACTTATAAGCAACACGGTTTTGGCAATAATCCAATAAGATTTGTTAAAGCATTTTATATGATGCAATATCCACCTTGACAGAAGTTAATAGATAAAGTTATTATCTGAATGGAAGAAAAGGGCTATAGCTCAGCGGTAGAGCGCCTCGTTTACACGTGCGCCAATGCCTCTCAAAAAATGTTTATCGATTCATTCGATTCACATAAGAGATCTTATGTGAAATATCTATGTCTTACTCCATCGATCCAGGAGAACAGTAGCATGACAAAAAATTGGGATTGAAGTTTATCGCTTAGATTCACAATTTAGTTAATGTTGATATGGTAAAATCCTATTTTATTCAATGCTAAGCATGATGGGGACAATACGAGGACCCCAAGATATTCTATTTTCGTTCTATGAACTTAAAGGTGTATAGAGTCTCATACTCTTTCCTCGAACAATAGAAACTCTTTTTGAGTAAATCAAATCCATGCTGGGAAATCAGGCAGACCCACGTCAACATGATAAACTTTTTGAAAGACTTTGGGATTGCTTTGGGAAATTTCTTTAAGCACACGGAGCCATCCTGTTATCTCTTTTTGGAAGAAGAAAGGATGGCAGACCAACTAATCCCTTCCTTGGTTGATGGAAGAGCCCAATGCGAGAAAGATGCATGTTGGGTTCCAAAAGCAGTTCAAAGCATATTCTCTAGGAAGAACAAGATTGAGCTGTTTCACCGAGAATGTCTACGGTTCGAATCCGTATAGCCCTACACCCTCTCTCCACTAGGTTCGGTATGGTACCTATAACCCATTATGTAAATGGTAATTCTTCCCGACCTCCAACCCAATTATTTCACAGTTATAGAAATTTCTATAAATTTAAATTAATAGGAATTTCTAGTTGGGGAGAAGGAAAGGAGAGAATCGTTAGAAATACCGAAGCAGTTTTTCCTTCTCCATCAAATTTGATCCGAGGTATTTTTTTCTCGGGTAATGAATAATAGGATAATAAGACTCTCTTTGTTCTAAAAGACCTAAATCAATCAAAGATTTGGTTTTTCGGTAAGGATAAGGAATATTAGATTATTTCTCAATGATCTTTACAGTATAAATCATAGCCATTTTTGAATCGAATGGTTGTGGCCGAGTCGCGTGGTTAACCAATAAAAGAAGGTATGTATATGAATATCTTTCAACCTTTCTCTATTCTTCCCCAATGTTAAAACCTCATGATGAATATAATATGTCGAAGAAGCAGCTTAACAGGTACGTATAGGGAAATGTCCTGCCAACATCACTGATCCCGTTGTTCATTCCATTCAGCGCCAAAAGCTCTTGGAAAGGCAAATTTGCGCAATACCGGATCGTTACCACACAAAAAAAAGTTGCCTCTTCATTTATTTCATTAATTGTTCGGTATGGTAAGTTGCGAAACAATTACACTTGCGCGGGGCGCCGTCAAGAATATCACAAAGATACACATAGGTCAGGTAAACTATTGAAGTAAATGAAAATTAAATAAATAGATTGATCGATAGAATTTTCGTATTCGCTGCATGGTCCCACTCGATTAATGATCAATAAATTTTAAACAAGGGGATATATATATAATATATATGTATAGTAAATACTCCGTTTATTCATTCTTCGATAGGGATTCAATCGATAGAATCGACAATCCCATATAGTTCTATTTCACGGGAGTGTGTTCATGTTCTCAATCCCGAAATACAATTTTTTCTTGCTATTTTTACCAATAGCTAGCCTGATTCCCCTGGTAGCTTTTCCAATTTCCGGTGCTTTAGCACCTGTTAGTAAAGGACCAGAAAAGTTTATTAGTTACGAATCAGGTATAGAACCTATGGGAGATGCTCGGATCCAATTCCAGATTCGTTATTATATGTTTGCTCCAGTTCCTGTTACTCCCGATGTTGAAACAGTTTTCCCTTATCCATGGGCTATGAGTTTTCGCGAATTGGGTATACCTGCTTTCATCGAAGCTTTAATTCCTGTTATTATTCCAATCGTTGGTTCGGTTTATGCACGGCGGAGAGGAGCATCGGAATGGTCTTAAACTACAAATATTTTAGCTGTGAAAATAAGATTGATAATTTTATAAAGCCAGTGATAAATTCAATAGATTCATCTTTACTTGATCGGACAACTCCAAATTCGATTGTCTTAACTACTTTTAATGATCTTCCGAATCGGGCTAGGCTTTCCAGTTTATGGCCACTTCCCTATGGTACCAGTTGTTGTTTTATCGAATCCGCCCCGTTAATTGGTTCACGATTTGATTCCGATCGCTATGGTCTGGTGCCAAGATCCAGTCCCAGACAAGCTGACCTCATAATAACGGCTGGCACCGTGACCATGAAAATGGCTCCTTCTTTAGTAAGGTTGTATGAACAAATGCCCGAGCCCAAATATGTAATTGCTATGGGAGCATGTACCATTACGGGAGGTATGTCCAGTACAGATTCTTACAGCACTGTTCGCGGAGTAGATAAATTAATTCCCGTAGATGTTTATTTACCGGGTTGCCCACCAAAACCAGAGGCTATTATAGATGCTATAGTTAAACTTCGTAAAAGGGTAGCTCGGGAAACGCATGAATATGAAACTAAGCTTGAACAAGGAAATAGATTCTTTACTTCAGATCATCGGTTTGAATTTATATCCAATATTCGTACTGGGGAATATAATCAACAGTTACTTCGTCAGTTTCCCGAAACTCAATTGGACCCTTTTTCAGAAATACCTCCCGAAACAACTGGAATACAAGAGTTAAGTATCTTTCCAAGGATTAATGAATAAGAGAGGGATCTGATACGAAAGAACGAGCCATCAAAATTTTTACTTTAATTAATACGTTGGATTTTTCTACAAATACTTCTACAGATAATGAAATGTAGGGCCGATTATCAGCTTGGCTAACCAAACATAGGTTAGCTCATAGGTCCTTGGGTTTCGATTACCAAGGCATAGAGACTTCACAAATAAAATCCGAGGATTGGCCTTCTGTAGCTGTCGCTTCATACGTTTATGGTTCCAATTATCCTCGTTCTCAGTGCGCTTATGATGTGGCTCCAGGGGGGCTATTGGCTAGTGTATATCACCCAACGAGAGTACAAGATGATGCAGATCAACCCGAAGAATTATGTACAAAAGTTTCTATTTCGAGAGAAGACCCTAGAATTCCCTCTGTCTTCTGGATCCGGAAAAGTGCCGATTTCCAGGAACGGGAATCGTATGATATGCTGGGAATTATTCATGAAAGTCATCCACGTCTTGAACGTATATTGATGCCTGATACCCGGATTGGTTGGCCTTTACGCAAGGATCATATTGTGCCTGATTTTTACGAGCCACAGGATTCTTTTCAGATAGAAATAATAAAGATTTTTGCAATGACTATTCTTCCGATTAATAATATCTTATTGTTTCTTAAATAGGATTATTTGAAGATCAGGAGGTTCTTGCTAGTAGCACGGCATGGTCCCATCCACTTGCAACAACAAAGACCTCCCTTCTTATATTATATAAAGAGGATCTTGATTCATTTATGCATGATCAAAGATCACGCATTTTATGCAAAAAATAATATAATATTTGACATATATTCATTCCGAAAAAAGATTCAATAAAAACCTTATTTTTCCAATTGATCCCCAAGAAAAGGCGTTGAGATGGGATAGAGACACACACTGGGACTAGGAAGGAACGAAACATACGTACCGATGGATCCCTTCCCCATTAAAAAAAAATGATCATACCTTCATGGTAGTGAAATTATCACTATTTCTAGTATGCCAGGAACCAGATTTGAACTGGTGACACGAGGATTTTCAGTCCTCTGCTCTACCGACTGAGCTATCCCGGCTCCACCTTTCCCCACCCTTCCGTCCGAAAGCTCATTTGTAACCAAGTGAATTAATCTTAAATCCCAACCTTAATCGGTTGGGGATTTTTATGCTCAAACCCCCCAAAAAATCTTATCTATTATAGAGGGTGGGGAATTATAGTATAGATGGAAAAAGTAACTGATAAACAAATCTTTAATGGTTCGGTATAAGTTACTCTTCATCTACTCTCCATCATATTATTATTATTACATAAAATGTACTTTAATTGCAATCTTTTATTACACAAAATAGACTTTAATCGCAATCTTTTTAAACTTGTTTTTCAAATAAAAAGGGTTCGCCGGTTGGTTCTCGGTCGCCTCCTTATCCCATTCCGAATCCCATTATGAAATGAAAAATTTGATACTGTTCAACTTTCTTTGTTGGCTATTCCCTACTATAGCTGTGGGAATTTTTTCCACCGAAAGTATTAAATCCCAATATTGAATTGGATATTTAATTTGGAATAAATCAAACTTTCTCTGAGGATAGAGGGACTTGAACCCTCACGGCCTATAAAGCCAACGGATTTTCTCCTTACTACAATTCACATTGTTGCTGATATTAGCATGTAAAATCGGACTCTATCTTTAACCTCGTCCAATCATCCACTATAAGATTGATCCGTTAGATATTAGATAATAGATATCTTTTAGAAAAATAAATATATTGAATGATGAATGACCCTCGAATTTTAAATCAACTTAAGCATCTTATTATTGATCAAACAATAACAGGATCTGAGTATGATCTATGATAGTATCTTTCACTTCTTCCTCTTCAGGAATAGATGAAACATTATATCATATAATTCATATCTATATGATTTATTTCATAGATACGGTATTGAGGATCACTCGTTGGGATAGCTTCCATCGAGTCTCTGCACCTATCCCGTTCGTTCATGAAATGAAACAACGGAATTTGGCTCAGGATTGCCTATTGTTTCCACCGAGGTTTCCCTGAATCTGAAAGCTATCACTTAGTAAGTTCCTATACTAAGGCTCAATCCAATCAAGTCCGCAGCGTCTACCAATTCCGCCATACCCTCCTCCGTTCCGAAAGAATAAGAATGAAGCATATTCTATTCCATGTTTTATTTCTGTAGTTTCACCAAAACCTATTTATTGAACTATAAAGAAAAACATATCTTTCTATTCTATGTTTAATATTATTTACCATGACCAGAAATAATTATAGCCTTTTTCCAGTTTTCATGCAATGTTCGTTCCTACCTGAATCGAAAAAATAAAGATTTTTTTTATCCATATCAATTCAGATTTTATCATTGTCACAATTCTTTATATTCAGTTATGCTTAAATACAATCTGTGTTATTGAATTTGAAATACAATCTGTATTATTGAATTTGAATACAACCTATATCATTCGTTGAATTATGGAGGTTAAATAGCTTTTTATTATGGATATTATTTAAAAGTGTTTGTTCCTTTCTTTATAAAAACATAGCGTAATTCTTTTCTTTTTAATAAAGCCTGCTTAGCTCAGAGGTTAGAGTACCGCACTTGTAATATAATGGTCATCGGTTTGATTGACTCCGATAGCTGGCTCCTCCTTTGTCATTTCTCCCCGTCTCTCTCATTATTATAATTATTCGGAAAAATAAAAGAATGGGGATGATTATTCATTTCTTTCCATTTGTTTGTTTATTGAATCTCTGTTAAGATATTCTCTAGATATGAGAGAGATCGATAATTGGATATGAAAAGAATAATTAGGGAATCGAGGAGAAACAAATTGGAATAATCTCTAATGAAAAGATTTGATTCTTTCCGGGAAAAAAAAAGAAAGATTTCTTCAGATTAAACATTTGTTTCATCACCGGATAGTTTATGTATGCTATCACCCTTTCATCAATTTTTCTTGCAAAACAAGGAGTTCCTACGTCCCGTTACCGAGGACCCCGCGTAAAAATAATACGCCGTCTGGGGAGGTTACCAGGGCCAACTCAGAAAACGCACAAAAAAAAGCCTGATTTTATTAACAGATCTACTTCTAGTAAAAAAGCCTCTAAATATCGTGTTCGTTTGGAGGAGAAACAGAAGTTGCGTTTTCATTACGGATTAACCGAGCGACAATTACTTGAATATGTTCGTATTGCTAGGGGAGCCAAGGGCTCAACAGGCCAAGTATCATTACAATCACTCGAAATGCGTTCAGATAATATCATTCTTGGATTGGGTATGGCTCCTACCATTCCCGGAGCAAGACAAATGGTTAACCATAAACATATTCTGGTCAATTCTTGTACAATAAACATACCAAGTTATCGTTGCAAACCCAAAGATATTATTACTATGAGGAATCGGCCAAAATCTCAAGCTATGATTACAAGAAATAGAGATTCCTCTCGTAAATATAAAAAACCGAATCATTCGACTTTCCATTCATCACAAAATATAGGATTAGTTAATCAGATAATAGATCGTGAATGGATTGATTCAAAAATTAAGGAATTGCTAGTTGTGGAATATCATTCTCGTCAAGCTTAAAAAAAAGAAAAAAAATGCTTGATGTTTTTATAGGTTTTTATAGAGAATATTCGGGTTTCCAATGGTAATTCTTCAGATAGAAAAAATTGCTTTATGGGGATTCGGATCTCTTTTTATTGCTCCCATACCATATGTTTTGTTTGTTCTACCACGAATCAATTACTAATCAAAGTTCCATTATCTGCTATATATTATGGATCGAATTAGAGATATTCCTGCATAGTTATTCTATCCAAATAATGATATAAAACTTCAAAAAGATTTTTGTATTATTAATAAATAATGTATCTCAAAGAATCGAGGTGTGAATACGGAAAGAGAGGGATTCGAACCCTCGGTAAGCGAAAGCCTACATAGCATTTCCAATGCTACACCTTAAACCACTCGGCCATCTTTCCTTTTCCTATGGTACTTCTCCAGTTTAATCCATATCTTTATAAGATAACAAGATCCTTTTAGTAATTGTTATTATTGGGGTAGAATCAGTTCTATTCTATTTTGTCCCGATTCCCCGGAACAAGGTAAAAACGAAAGAATTTTAAATTTCAAGAAACATCTGAAAAGACGAATAACCCCTCCTAAATATCAATGATACATTTCAAAAATTTAACCTCTTCGGAACTTAGATCTCTAAAAAACAAAAGCAGATTCTATTTGATATTATATGTATATGTATGTGTCATTATTAATAATGACACATATATATTATTCTTTTTATTCCTTCCTAGTTCCCCAGCCCGTCTAGTAAAAAGAAGGAACATGATTATTCGAGGATCATCACAAATACTGAAAACAATAAATTTGTGATAGAGTTGTACAAAAAAAGGTTATTTATATTGATGATTCTACCTTTCAGTCAGAATTGCTTATGAACTAATGAAATTAAAATTGAATTTTAGAATTCTTTGCTTTCTCCGGAAAAGAATCTTTTTCTGGTTATTGAATAATGATTCGAGAATCTTTCGTAAGGGGATTGGATTGAGATGCCTTTACACACTCACTCCCAATCTCGAGTAAAATAAAAAGATGTTAATGATTTTTCATAATATAATGAAAGCTCATTTATGGATCTATCCTCAAAAAAAAATGGTGAAAGATTAACGGAATTATAACTGACTATGCCTAGATCCCAGAGAAACGATAATTTTATTGATAAGACTTCTACAATTGTAGCAGATATTCTGTTGCGGGTAATTCCAACTACCCGAAGGGAAAAAGAAGCATCTACTTATTACAGAGATGGTGTGATTCGATTCTTGATTCCGGGAACATATGAAACTTACGCTTAGTGAAGGTGAGTTTCAGGAATATAATGAGACAATTCCTTCCACCGTGTATCCTCGGTTGATGCAGCCCTAGATACTTCAATTTCCTATGAATTATGGTATTGAGCAAGGGGTTGAACCCATGAAAAAAAAAAAATATATAGACTTTGAAAAAGAAAGTAAGTTTTTATTCCATGGACATGCATAGGGGAGAAGCACTACGTGTAGGAATCGGCAACACAAAGGCTTCGTTATAGTTCATACAAATTATCCGCTTTCCGAAGCTGATAAAGAATTTGTGGTTGGGACAACGAACTTCCATCTCGTTTGTATTCTGGATACCCATATAACCATCGAAGGTTGCCGAAGTAGCGAACCCCTGGAAAATACGAAGCGTTGAGAACGAAGAAATTGTTAAAGTTTATATTTCTAACAACAGAAATTAATCCTTGCAAGAAGGATGGCTAGAGATAAATTATGGAGACACTAGCCCCTGCCAGTTTATGATGTTGGGTAAGAATCTTTTTGATTCTATAGAGCATTCCCCTTCTTGTACACCATACAGGAGAAGCCGTACGAGGTGAAAATCTCACGTACGGTTTTGAAGCGGGGCTCAGTTTCCTCGAGCAACCGTAACGAATGTCAGCTCAATCTGAAGGAGAATATGCGGAAGCCTTACAAAATTATTACGAAGCCATGCGCCTAGAAATTGATCCTTATGATCGAAGTTACATACCGTATAATATAGGGCTTATTCACACAAGTAATGGAGAACATACGAGGGCTTTAGAATATTATTTCCAAGCATTAGAACGAAATCCATCCTTGCCACAAGCTTTCAATAATATGGCTGTGATCTGTCATTACGTGCGACTATCTATACTACAGAATTTGCTGGTTGAGAACTACCGGGAATGAACAAAGGGTGGTTTCTACATATTCACTATTATTAAGTAATAGTTTTTATTAGCTGTAGAAAGGAAATCCTCATGGAAGCCCGGACATGGGGAAATGAATGAAGCCTATACTATATGCTCTACGGATAAGATGATTCAATTGATAAAGAAAGCGCCGCAAAGATCGATTATCGGAAGCTTGGGCTGATACGACAGAATCCGCTTACTTACAAAAAAGTATAGTATAAAATCAACTTGTGTAATAGAGCCGATTTAATGAGCGAGCAGCGGTGTAGCATCGAATCCTAAGGAAAAAAAAAAAAACACTTTTCAATAAATTAAAATTTTCGATCGAGTATTAAAAAAAAAAAGAATCTTTTGGAGTAAGATAGTTACCATTCGAAAAAAAAAATTACATCTCTAAAAAAAAAAAAAGAGAGAGATGTTTTTTGGATTCAATTCCCGTTCTTGGTAGGAGAAGGGATAAGATTTGGTTCCCCTGTTCGGGGTTCAATCCCAAACATACTTCACCAACTATTCCGGCTTCTTTTTTGAGTACATAAATCCATAGCATAGTTTGCAAATAAATTTTCTTTGATTTATTTCATCATTTATGTTATGTATGTACGTAAAAGGGAAACTGAATAATATTTGATGGAGCCGTATGAGGTAGGAAACCCTCAAGTACGGTTCTAAGGGAGGGAACCTTTTTGGAGTTGACTGACCTATCCCGACCGAGGAGAGCAAGCCATTCAGCAAGGGGATTTTGAGACTTCCGAAGCTTGGTTCGACAAAGCTGCTGATTACTGGGAACAAGCTATATCACTTGCTCCAAGTAATTACATTGAAGCACAGAATTGGTTGAAAATTGCAGGACGTCTTAAAGATTCATAACATACATTTATAATTGATCCTTCCATATTCTCGGCTTTTTATATTATATGGGATTTGGAGGAACGGTTATAATTGTATCCCATCTAGTAGTCGAATTAGATTTTTTTTTTTTTTATTATTCCCTCCCTTTATAGTCTCTTCCTTTACAACCCTTTCGTTGTAGGAATAAATTAAGCATTCATAGAAAAAGTAAGATTATCTATGTATGCTTAATAGGTTCCTATTCGGAGGAATGAGAAGAAATCTAACAAAAGATAGAAACGTTTTCAACCATTTCATTTATGGATAACCAACCATATTTGGTCATTATTGTGGAATAACCAATCATTATCGGATGATACATTATGTATACATAATATATTTACGTCTTTTCCGTATCATATTACGATATATTCATATTTATTGTTTGCTTTACGAGATACAAGCTAGGCTGTATACATTGTATATGCATATAAAATGTAGGCTGGGTAAAGACTTATCAAAACTGATCTTATATAATGATATAGTTATTGTAATAATACAATTGTGAGCTAAAGAAGAACTCAATCAAATAGTGGTCCATTAAGCACCTTCGAGGTGTGTCATAATAAAATTGAATACCTGCCCTAGGTAGCTTCTGTATCATAGTCGTCCCAGTTATAAACCGGTAAAGGAAAAAAGTTTGGAGAATCTATAGCTTTCAGAAGTTCACCAATTACTCTTGGCGGGTTTCCCCCGTGTCCTATCCGGAAAGAGGAGAACTTCGATGACTATCCGTTCACCGGAACCAGAAGTCAAAATTACGGTAGAAAGGGATCCTATAAAAACCTCTTTTGAGAAATGGGCTAAACCTGGGCATTTCTTAAAGACTCTGGCTAAGGGCCCTAATACTACCACTTGGATTTGGAACCTACATGCCGATGCTCATGATTTTGACAGTCATACCAATGATTTGGAAGATATTTCTCGCAAAGTCTTTAGTGCTCACTTTGGGCAATTAGCCATCATTCTCGTTTGGCTAAGCGGTATGTACTTCCATGGGGCTCGTTTCTCCAATTATGAAGCGTGGCTTAGTGATCCTACTCACATTAAACCTAGTGCTCAGGTTGTTTGGCCAATAGTGGGTCAGGAGATTCTAAATGGAGATGTAGGTGGAGGTTTTCGGGGAATACAAATAACCTCTGGCTTTTTCCAACTTTGGCGAGCCTCTGGAATAACTAGTGAATTACAACTGTACTCTACTGCAATAGGTGGATTGGTTCTCGCAGCGTTAATGCTCTTTGCTGGTTGGTTTCACTACCACAAAGCTGCTCCCAAATTGACCTGGTTCCAAGATGTAGAATCTATGTTGAATCATCATCTGGCAGGACTCTTAGGATTAGGTTCTCTATCCTGGGCAGGACACCAAGTACACGTCTCTCTACCTATTAACCAACTTTTAGACGCTGGAGTAGATGCTAAAGAAATCCCTCTTCCTCATGAATTCATTCTAAATCGTGATCTTTTAGCTCAACTTTATCCAAGTTTCGCTAAAGGGCTAACCCCATTCTTTACCCTAAATTGGTCAGAATATTCGGATTTTTTAACTTTTCGTGGAGGACTAAATCCAATAACGGGGGGGTTGTGGCTGACCGATACTGCCCATCATCATTTAGCTATTGCAGTTGTTTTTCTTATAGCCGGTCATATGTATAGAACTAATTGGGCCATTGGTCATAGCCTGGAGCAGATTCTAGAAGCTCATAAAGGTCCATTTACAGGTGAAGGGCATAAGGGCCTTTATGATATTCTAACCACCTCATGGCATGCTCAATTGGCTCTCAACCTAGCTATGCTAGGTTCTTTAACAATTGTGGTAGCTCATCACATGTATTCCATGCCTCCTTATCCATACCTGGCTACTGACTATGGTACTCAACTTTCTTTGTTCACACATCACATGTGGATTGGTGGATTTCTCATAGTTGGAGCTGCTGCACATGCAGCCATCTTCACGGTAAGGGACTACGATCCAACCACTCAATACAACAATTTATTAGATCGTGTTCTTAGACACCGCGATGCAATAGTATCACATCTCAACTGGGCATGTATCTTCCTAGGGTTCCACAGCTTCGGCTTATATATCCATAATGACACCATGAGTGCTTTAGGACGTCCCCAAGACATGTTCTCAGATACTGCTATACAATTACAACCTGTATTTGCCCAATGGGTACAAAATACCCATGCTCTAGCACCTAGTTTAACGGCTCCCAATTCAGCAGCAAGCACCAGCTTAACCTGGGGAGGTGGTGACTTAGTAGCAGTGGGTGGCAAGGTGGCTTTGTTACCAATTCCGTTAGGAACCGCAGACTTTTTGGTACATCACATTCATGCATTTACTATCCATGTAACTGTATTGATCCTACTTAAAGGTGTTTTATTTGCTCGCAGTTCTCGTTTAATACCCGATAAAGCTAATCTTGGTTTTCGTTTTCCCTGCGATGGACCCGGAAGGGGAGGAACGTGTCAAGTATCTGCTTGGGATCATGTTTTCCTAGGTTTATTTTGGATGTATAACTCAATCTCAGTGGTAATATTTCACTTTAGCTGGAAAATGCAATCTGATGTTTGGGGTAGTATAAGTGACCAAGGGATAGTGACTCATATTACAGGAGGAAACTTTGCACAAAGTTCAATTACCATTAATGGATGGCTTCGCGACTTTTTATGGGCACAGGCCTCTCAAGTAATCCAATCCTATGGTTCCTCGTCATCTGCATATGGTCTTCTATTCTTGGGTGCTCACTTTGTCTGGGCTTTCAGTCTAATGTTCTTATTTAGTGGTCGTGGATACTGGCAAGAACTCATCGAATCTATCGTTTGGGCTCACAACAAATTAAAAGTTGCTCCTGCTATCCAGCCTAGAGCCTTAAGCATTGTACAAGGCCGTGCTGTGGGGGTAGCTCATTACCTCCTGGGTGGAATTGCCACGACATGGGCATTCTTCCTAGCAAGAATCATTGCAGTAGGATAATGGCTAGGAGGATCCGAAAAGCATTACGGCATCAAGATTTCCGAAATTCAGCCGGGGCCTATCCCAAGACCCAACTACTCGTCGTATTTGGTTCGGTATTGCTACCGCACATGACTTCGAGAGCCATGATGATATTACTGAAGAGCGTCTTTACCAAAAAATTTTTGCTTCTCACTTTGGTCAGTTAGCAATAATCTTCTTGTGGACCTCCGGTAATTTATTCCATGTAGCTTGGCAAGGTAATTTCGAAGCATGGGTACAAGATCCTTTACATACAAGACCTATTGCTCATACAATATGGGACCCTCATTTCGGTCAACCAGCTGTAGAAGCGTTTACTCGAGGAGGGGCTCCAGGCTCAGTAAATATTGCTTATTCCGGCGTTTATCAATGGTGGTACACGATTGGCTTGCGTACTAATCAGGATCTTTATACTGGAGCTCTCTTTTTGCTAATTCTCTCTGCTCTTTTTTTGATAGCGGGTTGGTTGCATTTACAACCTAAATGGAAACCAAGTGTCTCGTGGTTCAAAAATGCTGAATCTCGTCTCAATCATCATTTGTCAGGACTCTTTGGAGTAAGTTCTTTGGCTTGGACGGGGCATCTAGTTCATGTTGCCATTCCCGAATCAAGAGGTGAGCACGTAAGATGGGATAATTTACTGACCGCATTACCACACCCTCAAGGTTTAGGGCCTCTCTTCGTGGGGCAGTGGAGCGTTTATGCTCAAAATGCTGATTCTGGTAGTCATTTATTTGGTACTTCCCAAGGAGCAGGTACTGCTATTCTAACCTTCCTTGGAGGATTTCATCCGCAAACTCAAAGTTTATGGTTGACTGATATTGCTCATCATCATTTAGCTATTGCCTTTGTTTTCCTCGTAGCCGGTCATATGTACAGAACTAACTTTGGAGTTGGGCATAGTATAAAGGAGATTCTAGAAGTACATACTCCTCCGAGAGGCCGATTGGGACGTGGACATAAGGGCCTTTACGACACAATCAATAATTCTCTCCACTTTCAATTAGGTCTTGCTTTAGCTTCTCTGGGAGTTATTACTTCTTTAGTGGCTCAGCATATGTATTCCTTACCTGCTTATGCATTCATAGCACAAGACTTCACTACTCAAGCTGCATTATATACTCATCATCAGTACATTGCTGGGTTTATTATGACGGGTGCGTTTGCTCATGGAGCCATATTCTTTATTAGGGATTACAATCCGGAACAGAATAAGGGTAATGTATTGGCGAGAATGTTGGAACATAAAGAAGCTATCATATCTCATCTAAGTTGGGCTAGTTTATTCCTGGGTTTTCATACCTTGGGACTCTATGTCCATAACGATGTTATGCTTGCTTTTGGTACTCCGGAGAAACAAATCTTGATTGAACCCGTATTCGCTCAATGGATCCAATCCACCCATGGCAAAGCTTTATATGGTTTTGATGTACTCCTATCCTCGGCAAATAGTCCAGCGTTTAATGCTGGTCAAAGCATCTGGTTACCCGGTTGGTTGGATGCTATTAATAATAATAGTAACTCGCTATTTCTAACCATAGGTCCCGGAGATTTTTTGGTTCATCATGCCATTGCTTTGGGTTTACACACAACCACGTTGATCCTAGTAAAAGGTGCTTTAGATGCACGTGGCTCCAAGCTAATGCCAGACAAAAAAGAATTTGGTTATAGTTTTCCATGCGATGGTCCGGGACGAGGTGGGACTTGTGATATTTCAGCTTGGGATGCTTTTTATTTGGCAGTCTTTTGGATGTTAAATACTATTGGATGGGTTACATTCTATTGGCATTGGAAGCATATTACCTTATGGCAGGGAAATGTAGCTCAATTCAACGAATCTTCTACTTATTTAATGGGATGGTTAAGAGATTACTTGTGGTTAAATTCCTCGCAACTTATTAATGGATACAATCCATTTGGTATGAACAGTTTATCCGTTTGGGCATGGATGTTCCTATTTGGGCATCTCGTTTGGGCTACTGGATTCATGTTTCTTATCTCTTGGCGTGGATACTGGCAGGAACTTATTGAGACTCTAGCATGGGCTCATGAACGTACACCTCTAGCTAATTTGGTGCGCTGGAGGGATAAGCCAGTGGCTCTTTCTATTGTTCAAGCAAGATTAGTTGGATTAGCTCATTTTTCTGTGGGTTATATATTTACTTATGCGGCTTTCCTAATTGCTTCTACATCAGGCAAATTTGGCTAGTCATCATCTCTAGTAAGATCAGAATTATTGAATTAAGCCTACCCTTGGATCGGGACTGACTAGACTTAGACTAATGGTAGGCCTAATTCCATTCCACTGAATGAAATAGTTAGGAGTGAAAGAAGAAGTAGAGAAAGAGATGAATCCTCTTTCATTCCAAAATTTGACATAAAAATGTTATTTATTATTAATTGAACCACTATGGCAAGAAAGAGTCTTATCCAGAGGGAGGAAAAGAAGCAAAAGTTGGAACAAAAATACCATTCTATTCGTCAATCTTTAAAAGAGAGGATGAGTAAGGTTTTCTCATTAGATGAAAAATGGGAAATTCATAGAGAATTACAATCCTTACCACGTAACAGTGCACCTACACGCCTTCATCGTCGTTGTTTCCTAACTGGAAGACCTAGAGCTAATTATCGAGACTTTGGTTTATCTAGGCACGTGCTTCGTGAGATGGCTCATGCATGTTTGTTGCCCGGAGTAACAAAATCTAGTTGGTAAAGAAGAAAAAATTCGGAAAGATTGGATATGAATGCAATTGAGAATAATCCCTAAAAGGGAAATTCTTGATGTTCGAATATTATTTGTCCAGTGAATCATGTTTATATATTAATTAATAATAATAATAATAATATATATATAAATTGCGCGGGGTAGAGCAGCCTGGTAGCTCGCAAGGCTCATAACCTTGAGGTCACGGGTTCAAATCCCGTCTCCGCCAAAACCAAAGTTTTTAGCCTTTTCCAGTTTATGTATGAATCTCTATACCTTTATTTTATTCAAGAATTAAAAAAAAACGAATCTAAGATTATATTAATTCTATATTCCATTTATATCCTTTGGGGGGAATGGGCGGGTAGCGGGAATCGAACCCGCATATTCTCCTTGGCAAGGAGGAATTTTACCATTAAACCATACCCGCAACTGCTTTTATCTCATTCTCCACTATATTAGTAGATTTACTCGTATATAGTCAATTATTGATTAATAATGCAAATTTAAATTACTTATTCTTTATATTGAAAGACGGAACGAATCGGTAATGGAACCCAACCCTCCCCTGGGAAACACTTTAGATTTTGTGCCTCAGTGTTTTAATTCAACCAAGGGAGGGGATGCTGCAACTCAGCCAAAAACTTAGGATATGGAGGAGTTAAGGATACCTACTAAAAAGACTGATCCGATCCGTGGCGAAGCACCCGAAAATACGACATTTTTGTTACTTGACCAACCGTTAGGAGAGGCAGGCACAACAGGCACACCAATTACTGGGAGAAATGAAATCGCGATTAATGCAAACACAGCCAACTGAAAGGCAATAGTCATGGTTGTGGTTTTCCAGGTTCTTAACGAATGAAACGGATTATACCATCTGATCCCTATCTGGCATAGATCTTGAAAACCAAGCCAAATGTATCATATAAACAATTTAATTCGACTATATTTATAATTGAGCCTTATTAACTTCTCCCATCTCCAGATGATGCTTTTTGCATCTCTTTCAAAAGAGAGATATTATATATTATTCACACAATATAAATATTTACTAATAATTATGGTACCGATATTATAGATGCTACCGAAAGAAGTTACATAGAATGGATTTTAGGAGAGATGGCCGAGTGGTTTATGGCTCCGGTCTTGAAAACCGGTATAGTTTCAGCGCTATCGAGGGTTCGAATCCCTCTCTCTCCTTCCGTCGAAGGATCATCGCATTCACGAATCTAGTTATCAATATCAATTGATTTTAAAGCTCGGCTATTCATAGCCGAGCTTTTAGCAGGAACCTGCAAAGACGGTATTTATCACTCGTATTCGGGGAAGCTTTTTCTTAGCTGAGCTGGAATTCCAGCTTACTCATTCCTATTCACTCCTCTAGTTAAGGGGTGTCATAAAAAGGACAGGTTCGGAATCACGGTCAATTCCTTTCTCAAATCCGGCTGCAGCTGCACGAGCTCTTCCTGCATGCCATAAATGACCTACAAAGAAAAAGAATCCTAGAACAAAATGGGAGGTAGCTAACCAACTCCGAGGAGAAACATAGTTCACTGCATTAATTTCAGTAGCTACTCCACCTACGGAATTCAAAGAACCTAAAGGGGCATGAGTCATATATTCCGCCGAGCGTCGTTCCTGCCAAGGCTGTATGTCTTTTTCCAACTTATTTAAATCCAAACCATTAGGACCCCTTAGGGGTTCCAACCATGGAGCACGAAGATCCCAGAAGCGCATCGTTTCTCCCCCAAAAATAATCTCTCCAGTGGGGGAACGCATAAGGTATTTACCTAAACCAGTGGGTCCTTGAGCAGAACCTACGTTAGCTCCAAGGCGTTGGTCTCTAACCAGAAAGGTAAAAGCTTGAGCTTGAGAGGCCTCTGGACCAGTAGGACCATAAAATTCGCTAGGATAAGCTGTATTGTTAAACCAAACGAAGCAACAAGCGATGAAACCAAAGACGGCAAGAGCCCCTAAACTATAAGATAAGTAAGCTTCTCCAGACCATACGAAAGCACGACGAGCCCATGCAAAAGGTTTGGTTAGAATGTGCCAGATTCCACCGAAAATACAAATGGAACCTAACCAAACATGTCCCCCAATTATATCTTCCAAATTGTCTACACTAACAATCCAACCTTCTCCACCGAAAGGTGATTTGAGTAAATAACCGAATATAACACTTGGACTAAGGGTAAGATTTGTTATTTTCCTTACATCTCCACCACCGGGAGCCCAAGTATCATATACGCCCCCAAAATACAAGGCTTTGAACGCTAGAAGGAGAGCACCAACACCTAGCAAGATTAGGTGAATACCTAAAATAGTGGTCATTTTGTTCTTATCTTTCCATACATAACCGAAAAATGGAAAGGATTCTTCTAAAGTTTCGGGTCCGATAAGTGCGTGATAAACACCCCCAAAACCTAAAACTGCGGAAGAGATTAAGTGAAGTACTCCGGATACGAAGTATGGGAAGGTATCTACAACTTCTCCGCCAGGACCTACTCCCCATCCCAAAGTAGCCAGATGGGGAAGTAGAATTAAACCTTGTTCATACATAGGCTTTTCCGGTACGAAATGAGCTACTTCAAATAAGTTCATCGCTCCAGCCCAGAACACAATCAATCCGGCATGAGCCACGTGGGCACCAAGCAATTTACCAGATAAGTTTATAAGTCGGGCATTACCGGCCCACCAAGCAAAGCCAGTGGTTTCTTGATCACGACCGCCTAAAGCCAAGGTTCCATTAAAGAGCGTTTCCACGGGGTAGAACCTCCTCGGGGAATACAAGGTTTTCATGAGGCTGATCCTGGGCCGCCATCCAAGCACGAATACCCTCGTTCAAAAGAATATTTTTGGTGTAGAAAGTTTCAAACTCAGGATCTTCTGCTGCACGGATCTCCTGAGAGACAAAGTCATATGCCCGCAGATTCAAGGCTAGACCAACTACTCCGATAGCACTCATCCATAAACCAGTTACGGGTACGAATAACATGAAGAAATGTAACCAACGTTTGTTGGAGAAAGCAACACCGAAAATTTGGGACCAGAAACGATTAGCGGTAACCATGGAATAAGTCTCTTCAGATTGAGTTGGGTTAAAAGCACGGAATGTATTTGCACCATCACCATCCTCGAATAGAGTATTTTCCACAGTAGCACCGTGAATAGCACATAGAAGAGCAGCACCCAATACTCCAGCGACTCCCATCATATGAAATGGGTTTAAAGTCCAATTGTGGAAACCCTGGAAAAAAAGGATAAATCGGAAGATAGCTGCTACACCGAAGCTGGGTGCGAAGAACCAACCAGACTGGCCCAATGGATAGATCAGGAATACAGAAACAAAAACAGCAATCGGACCAGAGAATGCAATTGCGTTGTAGGGACGCAATTGTACAGATCGAGCAAGTTCAAATTGGCGCAACATGAAACCTATTAAAGCAAAGGCACCGTGTAGAGCAACGAAGGTCCATAAACCACCCAATTGGCACCAACGAGTAAAGTCTCCCTGTGCTTCAGGACCCCATAATAGCAGCAAAGAGTGTGCTAAACTATCAGCAGGAGTAGAGACTGCGGCAGTCAGAAAGTTACAACCTTCCAAATAAGAACTAGCCAATCCGTGAGTATACCATGAGGTTACAAAGGTTGTACCCGTAAACCATCCACCCAGAGAAAAATAGGCACAGGGAAAAAGCAATAGACCAGACCAACCCACGAATACAAAACGATCTCTCCTTAGCCAGTCGTCCATGTTATCAAATAAACCTTTTTGCTCTTTGGAAAACTTTCCAATGGCTATAGTCATAGCGATTCTCCCATTAAACTATTTCAACCATTTTTGGGCACCTTATCACTATCAAATCATTGAAAGAAAGATATCATATTCGATCATCCACGGACGATCCTTTTTCTTTCTTTGCCCCCTCCAAAGAATTCTCTGATCAATTTTGTAAATGCATCATCATAGTCCATTTGTTGGTTCAAAGCATTCAATATATATAGAATGAATCTTTGTCTGGTCTCGAAACGAACTTAGCAAAGACCTTTTAGAGGGTAGGTAAGCTTTTCTTTTCTCCTAGTATTTTCTCCCACAAGGATTGATTCCCCTTCCTTTTGATGTCCCTTTAACCCAATATTATTGAAATTCTTTGAATCCCCTTCTTAGATCCGTTTGAGTAATAGAAATAACGTCTCTTATCCTTATTTCATCGGGATGCATCTATTTTACATTCTCCTTCCGTAAAAAATAGGGTATACATTTATACATATGTATTTATATTTATAAACCAAGAAACTTTTCCAACTTATGGGGAGCAAGTAGCAAGTAGTAGGAGAAGGAAAGAGGGAAAAGAGGCGGGATTCAATTCTCAAAATTTAAACATTTTAATGTGAATGAAAAATTAACTTCTTTTTCATTTTGAAAAGCCTGATTTTTTTGATTCCAGACTTATCTTTGATATAAAATTCACATTTACGATTTCGAGTCAATTTTGATATTAGGGTAGCCAACTTATATACAATATAATAAGTCAAGTTTACTATTTTCAGAAAATTGATGATCTTTCTCACTTTCCATACCAAACGTTTAAGGATTTATCATTAGTCATGGAGTGGATCGATCGGGATTCGAATTCCCCCGCTCACCCTCATAAAATAAAGGGATTTTTTTGATCAAATATTATATTGATCATTCATTATATTATTCAGAATTTCCCCTGTTGATCTGATCTAAGGGATTAATTCTCGGGGGGCCGCCCGGCCTATACTAATTACACCATCCCTTACAATTTCATTCCTTTCTTCGGACATACATCGATCATATATATGGAAAGCTCCTAACTCTTGACTAACCTTAACTAATGCCCCATTAATTCTTTCCTCCCGGTTCGTACCAAAACAGGTAATCCATCATGTTATGAGCTAATAGATATTTCCACGCAATTATCCACGAGAGTTGGACTGGATGGGGCAATAATACCCCACTCCCGAATTGCTAAAAAATGGAAACTTATAAGACCACTATATATTCTTTTTGCTCGATATAGAGAATTCTAATTATGAATTTTAAATTGTAATTATTCAAATTATTATGTTTTTTGATAAAACTTTCTTTCTCATCTGACTATTCCAATTCATTAAGTGTTCGTGAGTGGATTCTCATCCAGGATGATATAAAATGGAATAGAATACCTTCTATGGCTATGGAGAAAATATGGAAGCCCTTTATCGGATTTGAACCGATGACTTACGCCTTACCATGGCGTTACTCTACCACTGAGTTAAAAGGGCTTCTTTGAGGGGGAATAATTGTATTATTGCAACAACAAATATAGTTTGATTGAAAAATCAGGAAAATGTCAACTAGTTCATAATAATATATAGCTTATTTCTGGCCCAATCTTTCCATATGCATAGAAGTTAATAATAAAAATCATATAGGTTATACAAGTCATTTAGTTAATGCAATCCATGTAGATCATCAAAATCTAGAACCAATAAAATCGACTCTAATTTTATTTTATTTTCATTGTTATTTGCTTTATTATTAGTATTAGAATCATTTATTGGTCATATTTATCCCCTTTCCGTAATACGGATCCTTCTCAGATTTTTCCAATTCTATTGCACATCATATGATTCTTAATTGAATTCTTTTGATATATTAAAGGATTCAGTTCTCATCATATCAATTCGCTCGAATTGAACTTCTTTTTACCCATTTTATAATCTAAACTAAAATGATTTTTCCGATGAAATTGGAACAGAATTTGTTCTTCCATTTTCTCCAACGAAGAACTCTTATCTATCATTCCTTCATATGGAATAAAGTTCGTTGAATATATAATCGAAGAAAAGCGCAAACAATTCAAAAAACAATTTAATTTTCAATAACCTCCTCTCCGGGGAGATGCTATGTATGGGCAATTCAATTAATTATTTCCGTACGGAATAGTCGTTTCGACCCTGGAAATAATTAGTCACCTCGAAGTGTTTCGATTAGGAGAAATAGGTTGTAGGAAATAAAGATGGTGATAAAGTTAGTTCGAAAAGGGGTTACTTTCTTTATTCTCCTGCGGAGGAGGAAAAATAAAGCATATGTTCCTTTCCCTTCCCACCCAAAAGTCCAAAATATTATTTCATAAACAAATTATAGTAAAATTGAGTTTCTACCATTTGACCTAGTAGTAACTATGGAAATAAACTAGGATCTAGTAGTTATTTAATAACAAACATAACATTATGTTCTAGAATGAGATGGGCGAGTAAAAGGCGTATTGATTCTCTAGAGGGAGAATATAATATTAATATTATGGAATGAACCACAATTAATCTTCTATAAGAAAGGTAAGTTCGCCCTGATTTATATATATTGAATAAAAAAAATTACCTTTTTTATTTAACCCCTGCTCCGAACTTACTTCATACTCGAATATAGAAGGTTCTAAATACAATTTATATTCAAAAATTTCATAAATTTTTGAATGAGCAAGTTGTTTCGTCCAATCTGATCAAGGAAATAAAACTTAATAAATAAACTATTGATTGTTGATTAAAATCTTGTAATATTCAATAATGAACCCAAATAGATAAGATATGATTCATACAATAAATATAAGTTTCCTCTGATATAGCATAAAACTGAGTTCAAAGTACCTAATTATCGGGTTAAAGGTGGAGATGAGAATGAGATAACAAACAACACTCGGCTTCAAATAATATATATATCACTGGGTAGGATGTGTGAACCTCAGATGTTAGCCCATCCATCTCCCGCAGGTGGAAATGAAACTAATAATTGGAAATATTATTGGAATGAAATGAACCATACTATTGACAGTAAATAATGAATTGAGTAACATAAGGATAAGGATAAGCCCCCATCGTCTAGAGGCCCAGGACATCTCCCTTTCACGGAGGTGACGGGGATTCGAATTCCCCTGGGGGTACTAAAAGTTTTCGGAATCACGAATATCCCGAGAACTTTCCGCACCCGTTTCTATTCCCATCCCGATATAAGAGATGGGTAAAAGCCTTTCTTCCCCTTTCCAACTGACTGGGTCGATGCTCGAGTGGTTAATGGGGACGGACTGTAAATCCGCTGGCAATGCCTACGCTGGTTCAAATCCAGCTCGACCCAATGTCAACTTATCAATCCATTCATTATTCAATCAATTTATTATATGAAGTCTCTTTCTCTGGTTGATCTGAACATTCAGCATTAATAAAAGATTACTATTTATTCTGCTCCATAATGGGATTACTGCTTCAATAACAAAGATCCCGTTTCGTTTTCGTCTATCGATAGGGTCCCATTCGTAGAGAAACGTATCTATTATAATTCCACCCAGACAGAACAATTACAATAATTGTAAAGAATAGATTTGACACATAAGTTTTTGATCGACATAATAACTAAATAACTAAACTGTTTTTAATGGGATTGTAGTTCAATCGGTTAGAGTACCGCCCTGTCAAGACGGAAGTTGCGGGTTCGAGCCCCGTCAATCCCGAATCACCAAATTAATTTGATTCAGAATTCATTTATTAAAAAGGAACTAGGATAAGTTTCGCCATTTCACCACTAAAACTCTCTATACCTTATCTAATTCTCTAAATATAGGCTAAGTCTTCTCTTATTTTTTTCAACCAATTCCCGGAATTCTTTTCATAAACGCAGGCGAACGACGGGGATTGAACCCGCGCGTGGTGGATTCACAATCCACTGCCTTAATCCGCTTGGCTACGTCCGCCCCCTTCTACTCATTCATTCCATTCGGATATGATAATAACACTGAAGGTAGGTGGTTAGGGGGGATCTCGAAAATCCCCCCTCCCCTTTCTAGGGACTCTAGAGGCCCGGCCCCTTTAAGCAGCAGGGACCCCCGCGGTCTCCCTTCTGTTTGATCCTAACTTTCAATGTTAAGGTTGAAAAGTTATGGCTGAGTTACTATCTTTTTATCGATAATAACTAGGAATCTGTAGAGACATCAATTAACCGTTTGCGGAAGGAGCTTCAACAGAAGCTAAATCTAGAGGGAAGTTGTGAGCGTTACGTTCGTGCATAACTTCCATACCAAGGTTGGCACGGTTGATAATGTCAGCCCAGGTATTGATTACACGACCTTGACTGTCAACTACAGATTGGTTGAAGTTGAAACCATTTAGGTTGAAAGCCATGGTGCTGATGCCCAACGCGGTGAACCAAATACCTACTACAGGCCAAGCAGCCAAGAAGAAGTGTAGAGAACGGGAGTTGTTAAAGCTAGCGTATTGGAAGATCAACCGGCCAAAGTAACCGTGAGCAGCTACGATGTTATAGGTTTCTTCCTCTTGACCAAACTTATAACCTGCATTAGCAGATTCATTCTCCGTGGTTTCTCGGATCAAACTTGAAGTTACTAGAGAACCATGCATAGCACTGAATAAAGAGCCACCGAATACACCAGCTACACCCAACATATGAAATGGATGCATAAGGATGTTGTGTTCAGCTTGGAACACAATCATGAAGTTGAAGGTACCAGAGATTCCCAGAGGCATACCATCGGAGAAGCTTCCCTGACCGATGGGGTAAATTAAAAAAACAGCGGTAGCAGCTGCAACGGGAGCTGAATATGCAACAGCAATCCAGGGACGCATACCCAGACGGAAGCTGAGTTCCCATTCACGACCCATGTAGCAAGCTACACCAAGTAGGAAGTGAAGAACGATTAGTTCGTAGGGACCACCATTGTATAGCCATTCATCAACGGAAGCTGCTTCCCAGATAGGGTAGAAGTGTAAACCGATAGCTGCAGAAGTTGGGATGATGGCACCAGAGATGATATTGTTTCCGTAAAGGAGAGAACCGGAAACGGGCTCACGGATACCGTCAATATCCACTGGAGGAGCTGCGATAAAAGCAATGATGAATACAGAAGTTGCAGTTAGTAGGGTAGGAATCATCAATACACCAAACCATCCAATGTAAAGGCGGTTTTCAGTGCTGGTAATCCAATTGCAGAAGCGACCCCATAGGCTCGCGTTTTCGCGTCTCTCTATAATTGCGGTCATGGTAAAATTTGGCTTGTTGAATAAGAATTATTACCCAAGCACAGATATTATATTTTGTATGCTTGTTATTCTATATTATACGGAGTTACCCCCTTGTTGTCAACCCCCGTTTCTTCTTCAGAGATCCAGATTCTTAAATACGTAAAACAGTAAGTAATTAAATGATTGGGGGTGACATAAGTAGCCTATGTTACATAACTTACTCGCATTAATGACGACATAACAAATATCATCTCATCAATAGGGAAACATACCCATTATATACTATTTCAAATTTAAAGTGTGAGAGAAAGAAAAAAGTATGAATTGAATCCGATCAATTGGGTTCGGGTTGACCGGGGCCGGGGCTCGAACCCATAACTCGTCGGATGAAAGTGGGTGAATTACTCTCCCCTGGGGGCCGGGTTTCTGCGTTTGCAATTTTCATTGCACGTGGCTCTCTCTATGCTATGTACGTACCTATCTCATCACACTTCAGTTCTTTCACAAGATTATCTTGAGTCTCGGCAATTGAATTGCCCGACGAGCCTCTCGTTAGTAGAATCAGTTTCGGATGATTCGAGTATATCTCTTTTTTGCAACGAATTTGCTAAAGAATTTATTTGGATAATATCCAAATACCAAAATTTTTTTTTATGATAATGAACCTTGGGGAGAAACGGGGATATTAACTCTGGTTTCTCCGAAAAAGAGGATCTTGGAAACAGTTTTGAACCATGTTTTTTCCACACAACGCGTATTGTACTTTTATGCCTACAAGCTAAAGTTTTCGCACATGAAAATCGAAGTATGTATTGTATTCGATACAACCCCTCCTTATTTGAACATCCACTATAATAATAGCCGATATTTTTCCAAATTTGATCGAATCGGTTGAGAATGTCATCATCTCTTAGAGTAGTCCAAGCTAATTTACCAATTGGATGTCCCAAAGTATTGCAAAATTTTTCTTTGGCTAATAATCCGATTAGACCGGAAATTGGAGTTATAGCACACAATTCTCTGGTAGGAAGACTGGTAGCAATGGGTAAATCATCCACCATTTCGACTTGAACTGTGGTGATTTTGGGTCCAATACCTAGGATATAACCCAAAAAGGGAAAACAATCTTTGGATGATTTTTGAATGCGTATCCTGTATGGTTGAAACCAAAAATGAAAATGATATTGCCAAAGTCTTAAGAAAAAATGCTTCCATCTCTGGGCTAAATATTTAGTACCTTTCAAAGCTACCATGTAATTGTTTTCATATCTTGCATAATGAATAGAAGGATTTTTCACGAAAAAAAAGATGTTTTCCGGTGGAGTAATCATCCATGGTGGCTTCGCAACATATGATGGCTTTGCAATATGCTCGATCTTTTGAATAGAGTTAGCTTGATCGGGTGAAGCGGAGAACGATTCAAAATGTAAGGTTTTTTTCCAAAGGGAGACTAAAGTAGATTCGGATTCATATATATAGTAATTCCATAAAAATATGGATAACCTATTTGTTTCTCTTGGAGAGAAAAAGATGGGTGTATTTGAGACAATTAGATTTTGTTGTTCGTGGAGAATAAATCGTAATAGGTGTAGAAAGGGAGCATCTTAAATCCGTCGACGAAAAATTCGAATAAGTACTTCTGGATGGAGAGAATAGGGTAATTTAGTACCTAAGAAACAATAGGAATACGAAAAATGATCCTCCATAAAAGGAAATACGGAATGAATAGATCGAAAGCTATTCCATTCATTCGTTTCCATTAGCAAGGGTTGCAATTGCATCAAGAAATGGATTTGCAGAACTATAGTCGGACCTTCTCGAATTGATCCGCAAGAAGAATTGATATAGTAATCGAAAGATTGATTTTTTTTATCACCCTTCCTTCCAAGACGCTTCCTTGATAAAGATAAAATAGTATCTGGAAGGTCTTGTTGACGTATTCTACCAATTAGACGCTCTATGATTATGAAACTTAAATGATTGTTGCTTGGAACTGAATCCTCTTTTCGTTTTAAACTCGATTTATTTGAAAAACAATTATAAGCAATTGCATAAATATCATCATGAAGGAGAAGTTTATATAAAAAGCGTTGCTGCCACAAGATATTTTTTTTATTTCTTCGTAGCTTCTTTATTTCAGATAAAACCCAAGCTATGGTTCTCATATGAGTAACTCCTTGGGATGAGAAATGATGCATAGTGCGATCCACGTGAAGATCGGATAGATTTATTTTCATTTATTCAGAGATAAAAAAAAAATTATATCAAATAATTTTTATCTAAAACTCATTTGATTCCTTGTAAAAAAACATTAATCTTTTCGAAAAATGGATCTATTTTTGCAAACTGATCGCCTACCTGACTTATAAATCACTTTATTTAGTCAGCACACCGGTTATTCTTTTACACATTTGTATTTATTTATCTATTTATTTATCCGAGTATTCAAGATTCATTTCTGATAAGAATACCCTTCTTGTAGGAACAACCCCTCTCTCTCCTCTCCTATTGGTTACTAAATTACTTCTAACTTCCAATTAGTAAAGAGAATATGAAATGGGATCTTTGAATAAACGGGGGAGCTCATTCTTCTGGTTCCACCTATGATTCAAGCCATCTAGCTTTATCCATTAACTTTTTTCCGCTTGAGTAGTGGATCTGTTTTCACAACACAAAGCAATCCGAATCTTTTCCTTCCATTACGATACTTTGATCAAATTAAGCTTGAGAAAAATTCTGTAATGAAACGACTTTTTTTTCCGCTAGGTCGATCAATCGTAGTCTTATAAAACTTTTGGGAGCCGATTACCCTACCGTTGGGTTAGCAACCCTGAGAATGAAATAATAGAGTATACTATACTGGAAGAATGGATTAAAAGAAATAAATGAATCTTGAGAATATGAATCAGAGTAAGTCAAGTTGAGAGAATGAATAAATAAATTCTTGATGTAGGCTTTCTTTTTTTAATGTTTTTCTTTTTTTTTTTTTTTATTAATTACTTCAGGATTTACGATTTTCTATATTTTTATTCTTATTTCGTGGAAAGGAAAAGAATCTATAATGATAGGGAACAGAAGGATGGTTAGTTAGAAGGAAGCTAGTCGACCGGGAGTTCAACAGGGGACGGATCGGACCACCTCCCGAAGCGGAGATGGATAAAGTATTTTTTGTTCTTTCTCCCCCGTTTAATGGGAAGAAATGACTTGACGGAACGATAAGCTCTCCTCTCCCCCATATCTTCTATCTGGCTTCTCATTATTCCATTTAGCTATTTCTCGATATTATTAACTTGATTTTAGATCTATTTTGGTAAAACGAAAAATAGGTTGTATTAAACATAAACGCAATCTTTACCTAACCTATTGTAACGAAGGCTACTCTACTAAATGAACATATAATAGGATTTGGAAAAAGGGATCAAGCATTGAACTCATAACCATCTCAATTAGCTTTGATTTATTCAAATATCCTTGCTTTAAGGCGGGTATCCCTATCCAACAATCTATGCAGGTTGAGCTTTCCTATATACGAAGTTTTTTCCCTCAATCAATCAATAATGACTTCACTTCAGCAGAATTTATCCCTATACATACGGTATGTTTTTTCCACGTTTGGAATTAGTGTGTTCTCTCTACTCTATTGAATCGTCTTTAACTTTATCTAAATCTAGTCGTTTAAACAATCAAATAGGATTTTCTCGTTCTTAGACCGATCTTCATGATCGTAGGAAGCCCCACTTTGGCTATTTTTTCGATTGAGGGAGGGGAAAAATGAAAGTAATTTCGATTTCTTTCATTTACTGTAATCAATCATAACAATTATTAATTATTACATTGTTCGATCAACTTATTGAAAATTAAAAAATTGAGTTATTTGTTTGATAAGTAAGAATCTATTTACTAATTTAGTAAATTTAATTTTTAAAAAGTTGGACAAAGTTTCAATAGCTTTTTTGCTCTACGTTAACTTTAGATTATATCTCCTAACTTGTAGGTTATAAAGAAGATTCTACGTTGTTACGCGAGCCTCGCTAAAAAAAAAAGAAAGATTTTGTTTGGAAACGTATGTTGAGATAGGAGTTCTTTAATTCGGATAGGGAATGGCAGATGTTCCACGAAACCGATCATGATATTCAAGTTGCACGTCGCTTTCTACCATATTATTCTAAACGAAATTTTACCATAATCTTTCTTTGAGATTCAGATAAAGGTGTAAATGAATATGTTGTAGGAATATATGGAATAAATGACATGAGTTTTTATTCTATTATATTTTTATGAAATGAAGTTTTTAGTCTTATGTTATACTATAGGTGGATGGGAAGGATAGAGAGAAGGTTCCCAATGTAATGTTTCAAGTACTCAATGCTTCCTTAGCTGCATACATTACTTCGACGGTAATTTTTGTAATGCCACTCTGTCTTGCGAACTTCTCAGTCTTTCTTTTAATCTTGCCCCTAACAAAGCCAGGAATTTTACTTAATTCCAATTGACTCTCGGAATTCCAAATCAAATCCGTTTCTGCGGATAATGATTTAGTAATAACTTCTTTAGTGTCATGACCACCAAAAATATCTAAAAGATGGTCTTCCATGCCCAAAGTATATGAGTTATAAACTAAATCGGCTATTTGATTAGTACCCTCATAACCTAAAAAAGGCCGATATCCCAATGGGAAATTTTGGATATGAACTGGTGGAGAAATAACTCCACAAGGAATATCAAGACGTTTACCAATATGACGTTCCATCTGAGTACCAAATATGGCGGATGGTTCTACGCGAGCGATCATATCCCCTACTTCAATATGATCATCTGTAATAAGTACTTCATCACAGAGACCCCAAACTTGTTCGTTAAACCATTCCGCGTCGTGTTTGCAATAGGTACCCGTACAACACACACGAATCCCCATCTCTCGAGCAAGTATCTTAGTCATTGAAGCAGCATGAGTTGCATCACCAAAAACAACTGCCTTTTTTCCTACAAAATTTTGGCAATCGATGGATCTTGAGAACCAAGCGGCTTGAGAAACAAATCTGGTTTGTTGATCAATATAATGTTCATAATCAACTGTTTTATTGGAAAAAGCAGGAGTCCATTTATTAACACGCCCTTGTATTTGTCGGATAAACTCAGCCGTATCTATAACTCCCATAGGAGTTGTAGATATGTAAGGCATTCCAAATTCTTTCTCCAAATATATTGCTGTCATTAAGCCTATTTCACGATAAGGAACAAAATTAAACCAAGCCTTTGGTAAATTTTGAAGATCTTCTACAAATCCCCCTTCGGGAATTACTTGATTAATTTCAATACCTAGATCCTGTAATAAACGTTTTAATTCGCGACAATCGTGTTGATTGTGGAAGCCCAGCGTAGAAATACCGATAATATTTGCGGAAGGTATATCTGTTATAGATCGATCCAATTTTCCTTGTCTACGAGCCTTACCCAAATAATATCGAACCACTTGTTCCAAAGTTCTATCCGCTGCCTGAAGTTCATTGACTCGATAATGATTCACATCCGCGGGAATTACATCAGAATCAGAAGTAATAGATGCTCTATCCACAAAGTTTTGTAGATCTTCCTGTAAGATACTAGAAGTACAGGTAGGTGTTAATATAATCAAATCAGGACGTTCTTCTTTCTCTTTCTGAATAATATTATCAACAACTTTCTCTTGGGATCCGCGTGTTAATACATGACGATCTACTATGCTAGCAGTTACGGGAGTAAAATCCCTCTCTCTTTCCAGCATGGAACGCATTACATTAAAGTAATCATCTCCCAGAGGAGCATGCATAATAGCATGCACATTTTCGAAGGAACTGGCTACTCGAAGAGTTCCGATATGAGCAGGGCCGGCATACAACCAATAGGCTAATTTCATGAAGAAGATTCTTTTTCTATTTTCCCTATTCTACTCCGCAGAGATTCTGCTTGCCATACCTATACTATTGTCGTAAGATGATTCAGAGAATATACTACTACAAATAAATAGTAGAAAATTGGAATGTTCATTTCCAAGAGGACTATTTTTTTTTTTTTTATTTCATCGGAGAAACCTGGGACGGAAGGATTCGAACCTCCGAGTACCAGGGCCAAAACCCGGTGCCTTACCACTTGGCCACGCCCCATAGGAGATATATCCGATGCTATTCAATCCCGATATTAAGGTTGTTGTCAATCTATCTATCTATTCGGACTAAATCTCAGTCCAAGATTTATTCGTTTCTATGAAATAAAATAGATTGTTAAGTAGAAATAGATTAATTGCGGAAACAAAAAGGGATGGGATAGAATAAAAGAAGGATTCTTGATAAAATTGAACGGAATAGAAAAAATATTGATTTCTTTTTCTTTCATCTATTTCACTGGGAGGGAGATCGTGCAAATATGGGACTGGACCCGGAGGAACCAACCCATGCGTACGCAGTGGAATGTACTGAAAAACTTTCATCAAGAATTTATGAGGTTGGTTCCTTTCGTGCCGTACTGAACCCCTGTAATAATCTTTCTTTTTTTTTTTTTTCGGAGAAAAAATGTTAGTTATGTTTGATACCTATCCAGGAAACACCACTTTTTTAAGTGGCACCGTTTTGGCTAAATCACCCGAAGCTTATGCGATTTTCGATCCGATTGTGGATATAATGCCGATCATACCGTTGTTCCTTTTCCCCCTAGCCTTTGTCTGGCAAGCCTCCGTGAGTTTCCGATAATATATATATAAATATGTAATATATATATATATATTACATATTTATTTTCCCCTTTCTTTCAAATAACTTACTTGTCTTATTCACCCCTTCCAATCGAACTACCAAAATTACCTTGAAAAAAAAGAAGGTTTTTGGAGAAGGTCGATTGCGGCGATCCCGGGGCTGGCTCATTTTAACCGGAGGAACCGAGTCGACGGGGGTTCAAATCCCTCTTTTCTCAATTCAATCGGCTATGATAATCAATATAAAAAACAATTTTTTATATTGATTTTATTCGAATAAAGGTGGTATAGGGATTTATAATTTACTCCATCTTACTCCTAGTAACGCAATGATCCCGGAGATTACGCCATGCTTACTCTCAAGCTGCTCGTTTACACAGTGGTCATTTTTCTTGTTTCTCTTCCCGTTTTCGGATTCCTATCAAATGATCCTGGACGTAATCCCGGACGTAAAGAATAATTACAGAGATTCTATGGATTCATAAGATAAATATTTAGTTAGTAAACGGGGAGAGAGGGATTCGAACCCTCGGTACGAATGATCGTACAACGGATTAGCAATCCGCCGCTTTAGTCCACTCGGCCATCTCCCCGAGCAGGGAAGTATTCTTACTTTAACATGATGCTAGAGCCAAAGTCTATATTCTCCAAAATATATTCTACCGGATATATAGCTATTATAATATAATGGTTACAGGAATGAGTATGGGCATTCTCGACAAAAAACACTTGCATTATTCATTTCATCAAAATTAGTCTATATATTATTCCATCGGCCTGGCCAAAAACTGGCCAGGTTATCGTAAAGGCAAACGGTTCTTATCGATTATACAATTCATTACCCGGTCTCAAAGCTAAAAAACTTGTTGTTAAAGCACTTACAAGGACTAAGATAATTTGACTGTCCGAGATTGATGTCATCCCTTCATTTTCTCCCCGAATATTCGTAATATGAACCACACACGGGTTTGTTCAAATTTTCACCCACATCCATGGTTTAAATTCGAATGGATGCATAGGTTTTCTATTATTGTACCAATACTAGCTCTTTATGGCTATAGATCCTCCCAATTCAAATTAGATAGATCATATATATTTATTTACGATATCATTTGAAAAAATATATTTATTTTTTCTTCATTGATAGAAAAAATAAAAAAAAAAGAAGAATTCATCGATTCTATGAAATCAAATTGGAAATAGAGAGGTTAAACAGGAATGAATTTGGAAGTTATTGCACAGCTTACTGTTCTGGCTCTGATAGTCGTATCGGGTCCATTAGTAATTGCTCTATTAGCAGCTCGCAAAGGCAATTTGTAATCCCAATATGCCATCTCCGGAAGTGAAAGTAACGGTTCGAGGTATTGGATTTCCGGGGATGGGGTCTGAAGATAAAGTAATACTTTATTCCATCAATAAGGAAAGGCTTTATATTTTTACTTATTATTGGACAAATAATATAAATTTATGCTACTATCAAATCATAGCGGGTATAGTTTAGTGGTAAAAGTGCGATTCGTTCAAACCAAAAGTTATATTGGATAGTTGAAGGGTCTTTTATATTAATTGATTGATCAACGTTCCAATTGACAACCCTATTCTTACAAAGGTTCAAATCCTTTCCTATGAATGCCATAGGAAGAGCATCATTCCCATGAAAATAATAATCAATGATTCTTTCGGATTGAAAAATAGCAAAGCGGAATGATTTTGAAGCTAAATCAATCTTCTGAGATTGATTCGTCAAGAATCCATGGATAGAAATCAAAGGTATTCTTTTCATCGCAACTAAATCTTGAATTCTTTTTGTTCGAAAATTCAAGCCGGATAGCTATAAAATGATAATTTTGGTTTGCCAGAGCTATCAGCATTTCCGTTTAAAGCTCGGTGGAAAATATTCCCCTAAAGATTGGAGCCAATAGAAACAAGGAACGAAGTAACTAGAAAGAATTTCTCATTTAATTCATTATTCTATTTAATCAATTATTGAGATTTTAAAAATTTTTTTTTTTTTAGGATCATCTAAAAAGTATTTCTTCATTTAGAATGAAAAAACTGACATAGATGTTATGGATGCAACTTCCCCGATACCATCGATTAGATAAAAATCTTATTTATCATCCAATACTCGGTTTTCAATTTAAGAAAAGAATCTCTTTTCTTACTTTATACTTCACTCCATAAGGGAGCCGAATGAAGAGAGACTTTCATGTTCGGTTCTGAATTAGAGACATTAATTGATCTAAATTTAATGTCGACTATAACCCTTAGCCTTCCAAGCTAATGATGCGGGTTCGATTCCCGCTACCCGCTGAAAGAGCTTACTTAAGAAATAAAAATTTTTTTATTTAATAAGAAAGATCAATAAGTTTAAAAAATTTTCTATTACTAATAGATCTTTTTTACAGCTATACCGTGAATTGTTTCATTCACAACAGATTTTATTTCCCCGTGAGAAAGGGGAAATAAAAGCGTCCATCGTCTAATGGATAGGACAGAAGTCTTCTAAACTTCCGGTATAGGTTCAAATCCTATTGGACGTAATATCTTCTTGGAGAAAACTATTTTATGCTTAATAAAAACCTTTTAATGTGCTTTTTTTCTCCCCGTGTGAACGGGGAGAGCCGGAAAAGAGCTTTTTCCTAGCTCTCCTCGTATCATCAAATAATCATATATTTATTTTTGTTCCTGAAGTAAGAAAAATTCAGTATGTTCCTTAATGGCTTCCTTCAGAAGGATTTCCGCTTGTTCCGTGAACACCTTAGTAGAACGTATGATTTCCGCAAACTGAGGTTTATTAGTTATTAAATACTCACGTAACTGAACAAGAAATCTTTTAACTTGTCCGATTTCCAGTATATCTAAATATCCGTTGACTCCAGCGTAAATAGTAGCTACTTGTTCCTCCACCGCCAAGGGAGCTGCTTGAGATTGTTTGAGCAACTCACGCAATCGTTGACCTCTAGCTAATTGATTTTGAGTAGCTTTATCAAGGTCAGAAGCAAATTGTGCAAAAGCTTCTAGCTCTGCAAATTGAGCCAATTCCAATTTTAATTTTCCAGCTACTTGTTTCATAGCTTTAATTTGAGCTGCGGATCCTACTCTAGATACAGAAATACCCACATCAATTGCGGGTCGAATTCCGGCATTAAACAAATCAGCTGATAAAAATATTTGTCCGTCGGTAATGGAAATCACATTAGTAGGAATATAAGCCGAAACATCTCCGGCTTGGGTTTCGACTATAGGTAGAGCAGTCATACTTCCCTCGCCTAGTTGAGAACTTAATTTAGCTGCTCTTTCCAAAAGACGGGAATGCAAATAGAAAACGTCTCCTGGATAAGCTTCTCGACCGGGTGGTCTTCTTAATAAAAGGGACATCTGTCGATAAGCTTGTGCTTGCTTAGAAAGATCATCGTAAATGATTAGAGTATGTTGTTTACGATACATAAAGTATTCTGCTAAAGCTGCTCCCGCGTAAGGGGCAAGATATTGCAATGTAGCAGGAGAATTCGCAGTTTCTGCTACCACAATAGTATATTCCATTGCTCCCCGTTCCTCAAAGTTATTAACTACCTGAGCCACAGAAGAGGCTTTTTGACCGATAGCTACATAGACACATATTACATTTTGACCTTTCTGATTCAAAATAGTATCTGTAGCTACTGCTGTTTTACCAGTCTGTCTGTCCCCAATAATTAATTCTCGTTGACCGCGTCCAATGGGAATCATAGAGTCAATAGCAATAAGACCTGTTTGCATGGGTTCATACACGGAACGTCTCGAAATAATGCCCGGAGCGGGAGATTCAATTAGTCTAAATTCAGAAGCTGGAATTTGACCTTTGCCATCAATAGGTTGAGCTAAAGCGTTTACGACGCGACCCAAATAAGCGTCACTTACTGGTATCTGAGCGATTTTACCTGTCGCTTTTACAGAACTGCCTTCTTGTATAGCCAATCCATCACCCATCAATACAACTCCAACGTTGTCTGATTCCAAATTTAAAGCAATTCCTGCTGTACCATCCTCAAATTCCACCAATTCCCCTGCCATTACTTCGTCAAGACCATAAGCACGGGCAATTCCATCCCCTACTTGGAGTACGGTACCGATATTCATAACCTTTACTTCTTGGTTATATTGCTCGATTTGTTTGAGAATAATGCTGCTAATCTCGTCGGGTCGAATGTTTACCATTAGTGTTCGTTAATGATTCCTGAAAAATAGAACCTATAAGAAAAGAAAAGGCTAATCAGTTATTTTTTCCCAGGGTCCCCATCGATAGGCCAATATGATGATCAATCATGCGTGAGTGCAATTCGCTATTCAAACGAATGTTTAAAGCTTTGAGAGCTCTTTCTAATGCAAGTCGGGAAACTTGTTGGCGAACTTGTTCAATTGCTCCTTGTTCTTCGAAACGAATAGTAGCATTTTTAGAATCTTCTAATCGTTTTAAATCTTCACCAGCGGAATTTATTAGATCTTGTTTCTCTCTTTCCATTCGAGATAGTCCATTTATGCGAATCTCGTCTGCTTTTGTTTCTGCCTGTTGTAAACGGTTCTGAGCTTGTTTAAGCTTATCAATAGCCTCTTTATATCGTTCTTCTGCATCGCGAATGATATTCAAGATGGTCTGTTTACGATTATCCAATAAATTACTTAATGAAAGTAGATTATCTATCGATTTTACGGATTAACAATCTCTTCCCGAACCGAACACGAATCTTTCAATTCATCCGGCTCTCTTGCTCAGTCTCCCATGAATAGAATATATAAATCCATTTTCTAACTGAGCCTACCCTTTTCATTCATATCCCATTTTTTTTGTAGAACTAGAAATTCTTCAAACTTGGAGATTATAGAAGACTGGCTCTCTTATGATCAAATCGTCAGTAAGATTGTTTTTTCTGAATAATTATTAATGTATGTAGGTTGTCAATTTAGTACCGAAAAACCAAAATTGGTCATTCATAGGAGATTATGACAATTCATCTAGTAAAATGAATTTTAGAATCATTTTGATATGAGTGTTATACATCAGATGAATCTCCAACCATGTTTTTTTTTCTATACGTCCCTATGAACACGGTGGGGAAAGAATACCCTGTGTTGTACTTAGACTTCAAGCAATTCAGCTTTGACCATTTTACAAGATTCCCTTATCAGTTAATAAAAAATAAATTGTTCACTGATTTTACGAAATGCTATAGTTCTTCTGAATTCTTGACTCAGAAGTAATTCGTTGGGGTTATGCACCTTCCCTTTCTCCGAAGTGCAGCTGAGTGGATTCAGCTATTTCATCCAAATATTCAACCCGCACACACTCCCTTTCCGAAGTAAACTAGTAGACCAATTACTACACCTAAATTAATCAAATTTGTTTCTAAAAGGTTGGTATTTAAGCCGAGACTCGCGGCAGGAGGCCAGTAACTCGGGAAAATAACAGGATCAATCATCATATTTTTTATACTCTTCTCCCGTCATAGGTTATCCAAGTTTTACAAAGTTTTTTCCACTCGACCCTACTGAACATCATAATCATACATAGTTTGAAATAGAAATTATGAGAGATTTCTCAGTCTGAAGTTTCACCTATTTCTAAAATAGGGTCGTATAAATACCTTGCTCTACTCTCTGCTACAAAAGTCAGGTTTTTTCAACCAAAGGATAGGAGAGAGAGAGATTTTGTTACTTATTCATTATTAGCCCCCCCCTCTATAGAGAATCGGCTGAACAGACGAATAAATTAAATAGAGAGGGAAGGGGATTAATTATTAGTAACAAGAGGTAAGGAGCTTAGCTTCTTTCCTCGGATCAAACGAAAGGATTTGCAAATAGAAGTGCTAGAGCTACAACTAGTCCATAGATAGTTAAAGCTTCCATGAAAGCTAAGCTTAGCAACAAGGTACCTCGAATTTTACCTTCAGCTTCTGGTTGTCTCGCAATACCTTCTACAGCTTGACCCGCAGCGGTGCCTTGACCAACACCGGGTCCAATAGAAGCGAGACCTACAGCTAATCCAGCAGCAATAACGGAAGCAGCAGAAATCAGGGGGTTCATATGGTAATCGATCTCCTCCAACTAAGGTTGGGGAATGGTTAATGAAAACCTATCCTCTATTGCTAACTACTTTTACTCATTATAAAATCTTTCATAAAAATAGTTAATAACTCAAGATGTTTCTCATTAAAGTGATGGTGTCGCTAAAGATGATAAAGAATATGAAGATAAAAAAGAATATTCTTTTTCATTCTTCTCTACGTCTATCCAATAGATTAAATATTCATTATTTTTTACATATTTCAATATTACTCAGATATTGAGGAAAGGCAGAATGGATTTGACCGAATAGCAATTCTATCTCGATTTCCTAACCTAATCATTTTATATTACATGAATTATGTAAATCGAATTACATCCATAATGTATAATAAGCCTGATTTTTTCACCTATTCTATTATGTTGTGACCGAGGAACAATTAAATTAAGAGGTGAATATTCTAATCAACTAAGTTCAATTTTAAATTTGTTCAGTTATTTTCATATAACCTTTTATTTTATTGAGAGATTTTACTAATTTAATTTGACTGATATGGAAAAAAAGTTTCATGATCGTTCATATTATTTCTATTATACCTGAGAAAATCAATTTATATTAGAATCGAAAAAAATCAATATATAAAAATATATTTCTCTTACGGGAAGATATTAATCTTTTTTCAAGAAATTAGATCTAGCAAAGTGATTGATTTTCCAAAAACTATCTACACCAATAAAAATTTCACTTCAACCTCGACATAGAGACTACGTCTATATTCCATACAGATGAATAAGAATCGTGTGTCCATCTATCCAATCGAAAAGCCTATTCTATTCAATGGCTAATGATGACCTTCCATGGATTCTCCTATATAAGCTGCGGCTAGAGTCGCAAAAATCAAAGCTTGAATAGCACTTGTGAATAATCCTAGAAACATCATAGGTATGGGAACTACCAGAGGTACTAAAGAAATAAGAACAGCAACCACCAATTCATCAGCTAATATATTACCAAAAAGTCGAAAGCTAAGTGATAAAGGTTTAGTAAAGTCTTCTAAGATATTGATCGGTAAAAGTATTGCGGTTGGCTGAATATATTTACCAAAATAACTTAAACCTTTTTTGTGAAGACCTGCATAAAAATATGCTACCGATGTAAGTAAAGCCAAAGCAACAGTAGTATTAATATCATTCGTAGGTGCAGCTAACTCTCCATGGGGTAACTCAAAGATTTTCCAAGGGAGAAGAGCACCTGACCAGTTGGAGACAAAAATAAATAAGAACATGGTCCCAATAAAGGGGACCCATGGACGATATTCCTCTTCTCCAATTTGAGTTCTAGCCAAGTCCCGAATAAATTCTAGAACATATTCGACGAGATTTTGACCATCCGGCGGAACGGTTTATAGATCTCCAGTAGCTAGAATGGCTAAACTTAATAAAATAGTAATTACAACCCAAGAGGTTATAAGTACTTGTCCATGAACCTGGAAACTACCTATTTGCCAATAGAAGTGTTGACCTACTTCCACACCGGATATTTCGTACAAATTATGGAACGTGGTAATGGAAGATAGAGATGGTGCAATATGCGTATTGCTCCTCCTAAAGATTAACTATAAAAAGAAGAAATTATTCTATTGTTTTTTCTTCTTTTTTTTTTTTTTTTTTAATATCTTACTTTTGAATTTTCGACCACTTTATCTATATTATCTATATATAAATATCTTTTTCGAATAAAATATATTAAGAAAACTAAAAGATATTTATATAAATATATCATATATTTTCAGGTCCGAAAGTAGTGATTAACTCAAGAATTCCCGGGTTCTTGGAAATCACGACCTTCGCGAATCGCTGACGTAAATTTATTTGAGATCCATCCAATTGAAGATCTAGAATTATTATTGGCTGGAATTGGGATATCCGTAATAAGATCCGGATCGCAATCCGTAGTATATCTACTAAGCAAATGGTTGGAATACTTAAAATTATACATTCTTGAATAACAGTAGAATCTTTCCGTTAATCAACAGTTGTTACAACGTCGGATAAACCTGTCACATATTTAATTACACCTGGATATTGGTTGAGCCAATCGTATTTTCGTAATGGCTGCTTCTTCCTTTGGAGATTCATCAGATCCTCCTGTCCCCTAAATCTTTTGATTCTTGAGAGCGGACGTGTTTCCGTAGCAGACCAATTAAATTAGTTGACATACCACCGAGCTCTTTTTATTTAAATAATGTGCGCCTTTGTAGCATAGCAGCTGATTTAAAAGCATCAGTTGCTTTATATTTTGTATCAACTATTGAAAATTTTTTTCTTTTACTTGTTGCATTAGCCACTGAATCACAGGCTTCTTATGCCTTATGAAAGGCGTGTGTTTTAAGTAGGATTTGTAATATGAATACCCTTTCCGTGGGGATATGAAGTGTCTGTCTCCCTACCCTAGGATTCTACTTCTAAACTTGATGACTGAAATGAACTCCTGTTTTTATAATTTATTTCTTTGAAATATTCCAAGATTTTGGTTCCGTTTCCTTTTCTTCCCCCCCCCCCCATCTCGAGTAGAATCCCAGAGATTATAATATAGCCCAGGGACCATACATAACATAATATGGGCTAAATTTACCAATAAACTGAATCTCTCAACAATTTAGGGTTATATTCTCATAAATAATAAGATGTAGAGATTTTATAATTTGTTACATAAGGAGTTATTTCTTTGTCCCGTTCGGTTATTAACAACCCAATGGTTCTCGAATAATAGTATATGGAAATAACACTCGTCTCATAAATAAGAAAAATTTCTTTAATTTTATCTAATTCTTTTCCTACTAAAACAAACTTTGCATTAAAGTTATTTATCGAAATCCGCTTCGGATACTAATGTTCTTAACACTTCATGAATAGTTTTTTTACTGGAAGAAATAGGGAATTCTTTTTCTCCATAAAATAAAATGTGTTTAATCTCATTAATGAATAGTTTATTATTCTTTGTTCCCAAATAAATCCCCCCTTTTTTCTCCAGAGTTACTTGCCAAATTGCTTCTCTGCACCCAGTACCAGCAGGAACTATTCCACCAAGAATGACATTCTCTTTTAAGCCTTTCAACCAATCGATTTTACCCCGGATAGCAGCTCTAGCTAATATTCTGGTAGTCTCTTGGAAACTCACTTCTGAAAGGAAACTCTTAGTATTAATAGATGCTTTCGTTATTCCCAGTAATATAGGTTTATAAGGAATCTCTTCTTCCAAAGCACGATTCATCCTTTGCGCCCGTGAAACTTCTATTAGTTCTCCGGGTAAAAAAACATTAGCTATTCCATCTTCTAAAGTAACTATTTTCGATGTCATTTGGCGCACAATAATTTCCAAATGCTTATCGGATATTTTCACTCCTTGGGATCGATAACCCTTCTGAATTTGATCAACCAAATCGATTCGACTTTGTTCTAAACTTACTCTAGCGCTGAGAAAGAAACTCCAAGGGTATCCGAAGATCCATGTCACATCATTGTTCCAATCTTCAAAACTGTCTTTGAAATCCATTGATACCGAAGTATTAGGGCGGGATTCTAAAAGTTGCTCGATCTTAGGAAGACCTTGAAAAATAATATTTTCAAATCTTAATCTTTCATATATTAATGTTATTAATGCATCTCCTTCTTTAACAATGTCTCCACAACTATTATGAACAGTCGCTCCTACATTAGCTAAGTATGGCTTAGCTAATCTAATTACTACAAATTCTATATGAATGGCTATTATTTGACAAGATCGGAAAAGTGGTCCATATTCGGATGTAGATACACCCTCACATATCAATTGTCCAAGACTAACCAATCGGAATGTTTTTTTGTATGGACAGAATAACGAGAAACACCAATTTAGTAAATAAAAAATAATATTTTTGCAAAAAATCAAATGAGAATTTCTTCTATTTTCATCTGAAAAATACCATTTAGGCACTTCGGAAGTATTTTTTAAATTTTCAATAATGGAATATTTATTGGATGGAACTCTACCATGGGTTAACCAACAGAGGGAAGACAGAGGATTAGCGATACTATGTAAATTACCTAAAATACCTAACTTCTCTAACGGAGTTACTTGCGTAAGATTTTCTTGTAAATCCTCTTGGATCGATGAAATAAAATCTGCAGTAATTCCTTTTAAATCGAATTGTGTGCTTTTATTACTTTCACTTGGGAATATTAAGGAATCCTTCAAAAATTCTGTCGGAGAAGCATTGACATCTGAATCAAATTTTATATCGTTTTTTTCTACCGTATCATAATATTTTGGACCAGTAAATGAAAGAGTGAGGGAGAGAGAATCGTCCGAGGACAAGATAAGAAAAGATGTGTTTTCTTGATCTCTATCGGGTAGAATACGAATAATACCTTTATGTTTACTAAATGATTGGCTTCCCCTATTGGAAGAATGACTGGTGTAATGAACTTTGTTACCCAAAATATATATGGAATCTGCTGTGTTATTATTATCATCATTATCGTTATTATTATTATTGTCATTGTCATTATTCCCAGTATCTAAAGAATATTTTATCAAACTAAGTTGAAGAAAATATTGAAATTGGAAAGTTTTATTCGTTCCTATCTCAATGAAAGAAGTATAAGCCCTTTCTACTCTCATAGAAGATCCCTTTTCTCGATCCAAGACTAAACAAGTTTGAACTAATTGGATACCCGTGTCATTGATTCGAACTTCTTTACCATCCTCATAGAGAAGATATTGAACAGCTTTCACTCTTAGAGTTCCTTGTTCCCCCAGTAATTCCCGATGAGAGAATGTTGTTGCTAATTTGTCAGGTATTTCATATTCCATTGCGGGTCTGAGTAAAGCAAAAGTTTTATCTGTACGAGGTATGATCCACTGGAGATAAGCCCAATTCCTGGATCTGAATTTACCGAAAATTCTTTTCCCCGGTTGTATTAAAGCGTCCCTTTGTTCGGATATTTCTCTTGCTTTCCCTGGATGAAGAATACAACCAGGTAATATTCTTATTTCGAATTTATTGTCTGTTATCCTTCGTATTCGAACTGATCCGCTCACTCGGCTATGAATATCCGAAGTTATTTTTGCACCTGCCTGAATAATACTATTATCCTCTACTAAGATGGGAGAAAAAGGTTCATGTACAATATGTACTTCTTCCGGGATTGAAAAAAAGTTACCACCTCCGATTATCTCATGTCTTGTCATAAATATTTTCGTTTTTCTATTCCCAATAATCTCGTTTTTTTTGCCAATCGAATCAATTTTTATGGTACCATACTTGATAATCCCCCAATCCTTGGTTATGTATCTAGGATCATTTGAAATGGCCAAAATATCATCATTTTGTAAAACACCATTTTTAGATATTTTAGGGACAAATTCAAAATCCGGGATTTGTTCATTGTATCTGTTTCTATCTCGTTCCGGTAAGAAAAAAACTCTACCCTTTTTATGTTTTTGTGTTACTTTATAACCATGCAAAATAAAAATGGAATATATAGAATTCCAATCCCTATTATTGGATATGCTATGATCAAACTCTGAATGATTAAAGGTTTTTTTGTTTCTTCTCGAAAAAAAATTGAATGATTCAGGATTTATCTGATCTTTTTTCGAATGAGAATCAAGAAGTGGTTTATTTTCCTCGGTCAAAGGAAATTGAACATCAATTTGATCTTCATCCCGGTAGAAGAATCGTATGCCACCGATACTATGAAATCTTCCCGATAATACCCGTACATAACTTGTCTTAGTTATGAAATGGATGTTACTATGTACATGCTCAGGGTTGTGACGCACCTTCGCACCCCAGTGCATCTCCCCATCCAAGCTGGAATAAATAGATTTTTTAATTCTTTCTTTTGAAGTGGATGTTGTAACATGAACCTCCGCAATAACTTGTTTTGATTCTACATGTTGATTGTTCTGAACCAAGATCAAACTTTGCGGTGGAATTGTTGAATTACGTACCTCATACTTATTCCCAATGGTAATGGATAAATCATTGTCACATATCCAAGCAGGATGCCCATGACGTGTACGTGTGGGATAAACCGAATCGGTATTGGATTTAATAATTCCAGTAAAAGGAGTTCGTATATGTTATGCAATACCACCCGTGAATATCCCACCAGTATGAAAAGTTCTTAAGGTTAATTGAGTCCCTGGTTCCCCAATAGACTGACCTGCAATAATACCCACTGCTTCTCCTGATTCTACCGGATTACCATGAGTAAGACTCCAACCATAGCATAGTTTACAGATCCAAAACATGCTTTTACAAGTCAAAGGGGATCGTATAGATATTGGTTGTGTTTGAAACATTAATTGATTGGCAAGCTCAGCCCCAATATCTTGATCACGTGTAGCAATGCATCTTGCATCTACGTATACATTATCTGCTAATACACGACCAATCAGTCTTGATTCAGCAATCATTCGTATATTCCTTTGCTCATCCCGAATGGGACTTATGAGGATACCTTCAATAGTGCCGCAATCTATTCTACGTACAACAATGTGTTGAACTACTTCAACAAGTCTACGTGTAAGGTATCCGGCATCTGCCGTTCGTATGGCAATATCCACAACTCCTTTACGAGCACCATAACAAGAAATTATGTATTCTGTTAGAGATGGTCCTTCGCGAGAATTACTTTGAATGGGTAAATCAATAATTTGTCCTTTAGGATCCGACATTGATCCTCTCATACCTAATAATTGGTGAATTTGGGATATATTTCCTCGGGCTCCCGGGAAGGACATCATATGTACTGGATTTGAAGGATCGGTTATCTTAAAATTAGGAGTCATTTCCTGTTTCATATATTCACTCGTAGTATACCGTGTATCAATCAATTGACGTAATCTTTCTACCGCATGCACATTTCCATAACGATGATGTTCCTCTTCGTAAGAACCTTGTCGCTCCGCATCCCGTATAAACCATCCTTTGGAAGGTGTTGTTGAAGGATCGTCAATGCCTAATGAGACGGCTTTGTAAGTAGCCTATTAAAAACCCAAAGTCTTAGGTTGATCTGGGATATGCGCCGTATACACCATTCCGAAATGAATTATTAACCTGCTAATAAATTGTTTTATGGCAGTTCTATCCATCACTTTATTATAGAGGAGCAATTTATCTGATTCTGCCATATCCCCACTCCCATAAATAGGATTCACCGCCAATGAATTCCAGCCTTTTACCGAAAGGTTTCCTCAATTTTAATGTTTGTTTGTACAAACAAGTCTTGTTTTAACAGGTGATTATAATTATATCGTCACAGCTGGCGGTGCTCCATTCCGAATTGAAGAATCTTTGGAGATGCCTTGTAGAGCTGACTCTATTTCTTGATTCGGAATAATACGACCAGCGGTTGTACAAATGTATATGCTAAGTGTGCTCTCTTCTCCATCCCCCCTAACCTGGAAATGCTCGTAGATCTGATGGGAAGTACCCAAAGGCTCATACTGAGCCTCAATAGGCTCTTCCTGATTCACGGAATTCATTATGCGTAGATCATCATCTACTGGCCATCGGAGCCACAAAGGACTGTATAAGTTCATTTCTCTCTGCGATTCTGCTCTGAGCACATCATTGTAACTATAAAAATAAGGTATTCTTTGACTTTGAGAGAGTCCATTCCTATATGGAAATGGGTTATATCTATTTCCATAAATACCTTGATTACTTTCAATTGTTAATGTATAAAGTCCAAGAAGCATATCTTGGTTCGGTACAGAAACGGGATCTCCTGTAGCTGGAGACAAGAGATTCGCGTGAGAAAGCATAAGTAGACGAGCTTCTGCTTGGGCCTCCAAGGATAAAGGTACATGGACAGCCATTTGATCTCCATCAAAGTCTGCATTGAACCCTGCGCAAACTAATGGATTTAAACGAATAGCACGTCCGTCTGCTAAAATGGGTTCGAATGCTTGTATGCCTAGTCTGTGTAATGTAGGTGCTCGGTTCAACAATACGGGATGTCCCTGCATAACCTCTTGAAGTATTTTCCAAATAAGAGGCATTTTATTCTGAATCAGGAGTTTAGCGGCTTTAATGTTGGGAACAAGATTTCGTCCAATTAAATTGCGAATTACGAAAGGTTGAAAAAGCTCTATGGCTATCTCTCGAGGTAATCCGCATTGGTGTAATGAAAGAGAGGGACCTACCACGATAACAGAACGACCTGAATAATCAACTCGTTTTCCAAGTAAATTCTCCCGAAATCTTCCTTCCTTGCCTTGAATTACATCTGAAAAGGATTTCAAAGGCCTATCATTAGTATCCGTCATGGGTTCTCCGCCGATGCTATTATCAATAAGTGCGTCTACAGCTTTCTGAACCAATTTTTTTTGACAAACAAGTACTCCTTCCGGTGCAAATATTCTTATTTCTGAAAGACAACTGAGAGAATTATTTCGAAAAATAATTCTTCGATAAAGTTCATTTATATCCGAACTAATTATTTTACCTTCGCCTAATTGAACCATAGGTCTTAATTCAGGGGGAAGAACTGGTAATAGTGACAAAACCATCCACTCCGGATTTGTTTTTGTTCGAATAAAGTATTTGATCAATTTCATATGTCTAACCGAAAAATCTTTCCTTCTTTGAATTTTCCGGTTTTCCCATTTATCTTCTGTGGGTTCACCGTTCACCAAAAATTCTTCCCATTTTTCATATGCGCGATCCAAAACAACTTTCGGTTTTAGACTAGCTAATAGTTTTTTGGTAACATCTCCCCCAGTAGCTATTTCTCTACCCATAAATTCGTTGAAGTCTGGACAATGGAAAAAGCAAGGAATACTTTCGTTCCGAATTTCATAATCATTATCATCATATTAAAATAAACCTCGTTTTAATCCAAATGAAGTAGGTTTGTTAGTTATAGGCTTGGCAAAAAAAAGATTGGGATAGGTTATTATATTATCTAGTCCCCCCCCGCAGAATCGGACGCGAGAGTTTCCCCTCATCCGGCTCAAGCAGCTATTATTAAAACACGAGAATCTTTTATTCTTATTTCGTATCGAATAATTTTGAGATTCTGTTGCTTAGCGAGGAAAAACAGCTACTCGTTACTCAAATTATACCTAAAGTAAACTAATTTATGTTCTTTCCATTACAGAAAAATTAATTTATATTCTTTATTCTTGAGTAGTCTTATTCCCTTCGAATGATATACCTTCTTACAGAGATACCTTCCAATGAATTTGAAATTCGTAAGGATTTCCTTCGTTCATATTCCGATTCCTTCGATCCTTTGGGTTCTCGCTCTACTCCGATGGTCATAATGCTATTTGAAGCACGTATGCGGTGGATAGACTTCTATAGCCATACCTATAAAAGCTTACTTATTACATAAGCTCATTCAAAATATTCTAATATCGAAGGATTCCCGGATTCTATTTAAGAAAAAGAATGGGGTTTCTTACGAAGTCTGATTAACAAATAACATTATACATAATGTGATATGTACACATATTGTATGAACCCTAGATAAATCCTCCTTTTATCTCATTGCTTATAATTTCATCTCGAGCTTCGTGCCACTCCTCAAAGGACATGACATGTCGGAGTTAAAGGCATCCCTATGAAATTGGAATTAGATGGGATGACGGTTTCTATTCCAATCCGTATAATCAAAAACTATGATCGAGTCACACATCGCAGTATGCTAGGCTTTCCAATTCCCTAAGAGGTTTGGATAGGATATTCGCAATATGACTAGGAAGCTTTTTTGAATACCATACATGAGTTACCGCACATGCTGATTCGATGTATCCCATTCGATATCTTCGAACTCGAGATTCAGTAGATTCAACTCCGCATTCCTTACAGAAACTTGAGTCTTCTTCATTTTCTTCACTCCATTGATACTTTCCACGGGCGCAAACTCCACTTTAAATAGGCCCAAATATTCTCTCACAAAATATTCCATCTTTTTCTGGTCTATCGCTGCCATAATAGAAAGTGCTGGGTTGAGTTACCCGTCCAACTATCTCTCCGGTAGGTAAGATTCTTTCAGTCCAGGCACGAATTTGTTCGGGAGAAGCTAATCCAATTCGAAGATATTGATGATTTTGGTAAATCATAAGATTAAAGTTCCGATTGATTTGCACTAAACTTCTTTATAATCTATTATTAAATCTTTTTCTATAATAACTGGATCCGAATCTGGGGCTAAACATCGTGGTTCTCGAACGAGCAATCGAAAAGATTCTGGAGTAATTACTTCAGGTTCATATATCGGTTCTCCAGCTACTATAGTACTAACTACTTTCTGACGGGTTTCAGCATGATCAGATTTAATAGTAAGCATTTCTTGTGGAATATGGGAAACACCGAAACCTTCTGGAGCCCAAACTTCCATCTCTCCTACCCGTTGCCCCCCCCGTTTGGATCTCCCCCTAAGTGGTTGTTGTGTAACACGTGAATAAGGTCCACTAGATCGTGCATGGATTTTATCATCAACTTGATGAATCAATTTTGGCATATAAGCTTTTCCTATCGTAACAGGTTGTTCAAAAATATCTCCCGTTCTTCCATCAATCAATCGGCTTTTCCCGGGATTATCGAGTTCAAATGACCATGGATTAGCTGTTTGCCTACTAGCCTCATGAGGTTCAGGAAATACTAGCTTTCTCGGAGCTTCCCGTTCGTATCTTTCATCGAAAGGCATTACTCTATAATGTCTCCTCAAAAAGTCTCCTGCTATACCAAGCACACATTCAAAGATTTGTCCCACATTCATCCGTGAGGGCACCCCTAAGGGGCTTAATATCATATCAATTGGTGTTCCATTTTGCAAATAAGGCATATCTTGTCTAGGTAAAATCTTTGAAATTATACCCTTATTACCATGTCTTCCAGCAACTTTATCACCTACTCGTATTTTGCGTTCTTGCAGGACATATACATGAACAACCTTTGTATACCTAGAAGTATCCTCTGGATAAATCCATCTCACATCAATAACTTGACCTCTTCCACCTGGGGGTACTTTAAGACAAGTTTCTCTCGTAGTAGTTGTATCAATACCAAATATGGCTTGTAATGAGTTACCTTCCGGAGCCTTCAGCGATTCCTCCGAATCTCGAGGTGTTAATTTACCTACTAAAACATCTCCCGTTTCTACCCAAGATCCCGGTAATACAAGGCCACTCTTATCTAAATGACGAAGAAAATAATCATCTAAATGGGGTATTTTTCTGGTAATTTCTTCAGCAGTTCCTTCAGGTGTTACATGAGCCCCAATTTCATATTTCCCAATATGAATAGACGTAAAAATATCTTCATGTATTAGACGTTCGCTGATAAGTACTGAGTCCTCAAAATTGTATCCTTCCCATGGCATATATGCTATTAATATATTTTTCCCTGGAGCTAGTTCTCCCCCTACCGTAGCTCCCCCGTCCGCCAAAATTTGCCCTCTTTCTAGATATTCACCTTGATTAACCCGAGGTTTTTGATGCATACGAGTATCGTTATTAGAACGTTGATATATAACTAATTTGGTATCTATTGTATTTCCATCGTCAACTAACAAAGTTATTTTTTCACCATCAATATAATCAATTTTTCCCCCCTGCGCAGCTACAACCACAGTCCCCGAATCTGGGGCTACTTGACCTTCCAATCCTGTTCCTACGATACATTTTTCGGGTTTTGAAAGTGGAACTGCTTGACGTTGCATATTAGAACCCATTGAAGCACGATTTGCATCATTGTTTTCAAGAGGAGGAATAGGAGGAGCTCCAACGGGAAAATGTTGTAGAGGCGAAATACTTCGAAGATGTATTTGATTCCATGCAATAGTCACAATTTCTTGTCGATATCGAGCTGCAGTAACTTGTTCCTCTTTATCCTCCTGAGATACCGATAAACAAGTTCCTGTAGTTATTCGATAGTATTCATCTTCCTCTGCTGATACATGAGTTGCAGTATCCCCCTCCTCTGATAATATCTCGGAGATCTTATAGAAGGGACTTCCGAAGAATCCCCAAGGATCAACGCTTGCATGAAGAGCCAATGATGAAATGGGTCCAGCGTTCATTCCTTCGGATGTTTCGATGGGACAAACACGCCCATAATGACTAGGATGAGTATCTCGTACTTGGAAACTAGCGGTTCGCCTTATTGATCCTCCAGGGCCCAAATAACTTAATCTCCGCCTATGAACTATTTGTGTTAATGGATTAGTTTGGTCTAGAGATTGAGATAAGGGGTGTGAACCAAAAAATTCTTTGAAAGTTGTTAATAATAAACTTGAAGTTACTGGACTTCCAAAAGTTGGTACACGTTTATGCTGGGTTGCCCTATTCATTCTTCCCCGTACTGAATCCTCCGAACGTTCTGATGCCAATCTTGATTGATCTTTTGATGAATCTGCTACGGAACAAATATGTTTATTCTTTAAGTGATCCATATCATCGAGGGTTCCTACTCCAATCCGAACTTTGATCGAATAATCTATAACAGCTAACATATCTTTTGGTAATGAAAAAATCTCATTTTTAGGTACATCAAGGTTAAGTTTCTTGTTCAAATTTATTCGACCAATCTTCCCTGGTTCAAATTTTGGTTGAGAGAATCTTTCTTGTGATTCTTCAGATATATCGGGGAATTTCAAATATTCATCTGTACCATATAATAGTTTGTAAAGTTCCGATATGGCATATTCTCTCGATTGAATATGTTTTGCCTTTGTTTTCCGAAAAGCGTCACTCGAGACATCGGGATAACAAACATTTTCTAAAATTTCTTTTGTATCCAAACCCATAGCTAATAATAAAAGTCAAATGGATATTCTCTGTTTCCTATTTATACGAACCCATATTCTGTTCTTCATATCAGGCTCTAATTTGAATCTTCCTCCACGATTTGAGATTATTGTGCCCGTATATATAGGGTTCCCATTTGGATCCCGTTCCAGATTAAGGTAAATACCAGGACTTCGTAAAATTTGATTGATTGCAACTCTAGCAGTTCCATTCACTACAAAAGTACCTTGGGAGCTCATTAAAGGAATATTCCCAATGTATACAGTTTGTCTTTTTATTCTCCCTCTTCCCTTTTGAGTCGATTGTGCTGGTACATATGATTTGGGTGAATACGTAATGGACCCACATACGGCATCTTTTTCTCCGATCAATGGTTCTATTAAGTAATATTGTTCACCAAATAATCGAAATTCAATCTCTTCATCTGTATCTTCGATACAGGGAAAATTATTCGGTTCTTCCATTAATCCCTGATCAACAAAACGATAAAATGCTTCCAATTGTATTTTCCCAAAATTAGGCAGTACAAAAATTTCCCCATTCTTTTCTAATACCATGTTGAATCTTCTCTTTCTTCTCTTTCCTCTTCTTTTCCCTATTTCCCTCTTTTCCCTTTTCTGTCAAGATGGAAATAAAAAAAACTCCATATTGATAAAGAAATTTGTACCAATATAGTGGTAGGTAGCAAATCGATAGATTTTCTTCTAATTTCGAACTAATTATGTTATGTGAGAGTCAGAAAAAAAAAAATACAGATTCTTAACTTAAATTAACTTAATAAGTAAAGGAAGGAATACCGTTCATTCCGTTTGAGAGGGGAGAGAAACAAACACTTGATTGAACCATTAATCATTCTTATAATACATTAACTTATATTTATTATATTTATTACAATCCCAGGTCGAAGATCAAAAAGGTTCAATTACGATACAGTGGAGGCGACATGGCCAAGTGGTAAGGCAGAGGACTGCAAATCCTTTATCCCCAGTTCGAATCTGGGTGTCGCCTGAAAATAAAATACAAAGAAGTAGTTTGGGTTGGCTATCATGTTACCTCTAAATATGAATTGTGTTGCTCCATATTATAGTCTGTCACATTATCCATATTCGAATTTTCATCATGAATAGACAACCCTATGTTAAGTATAAATCAATTCTGGAATAAAAGCAAGTTATTATATATTTATTGCTTCAACAATCTCGAATTCCTTTAATATTGCTTATAAAATCCAAAATATAGATTATCTTAAAATTCATTTTATTCAATACTTGGCGGTATTAACAGCTCTTCATATTATCAGTATAGAATAAATCATCATATAATATTATTTCTATATTTCTACATAGAAATAATATAGATTCTTTCTTCTATTCGAGAATCAAAAAGATAAGGAGAATCTTTACGGATATAGTTAATATTGCTTGGGCTGCTTTGATGGTAGTTTTCACATTTTCTCTCCCACCTGTGGTACGGGGAAGAAGCGGACCGTAATTCCCGATTATAAATAATAAATTTATTAAATCATTATTGAATATTTCTTTTTCATTTAATAATGATTTAATAAATAAATAAATAAATTTATGGATATGGAAAAATATTTTTATAATTTGATCTGTTTTCTATTTTTTTCCTGCAAGAAATATATGAGGTATAATCAATTCCCTCCCATTTTCCATAATATAAAGACTTTTTTTTTCTTCCTATTCCGAATTCAAAGTTTTGATAGATCAATTTATTTTTCAACCAAGTTAATAGGTTGAGAAAAAAATATTTATATTTCTCATAATATAAATTGGTTATATTATTTTTAATACTACGTAAATATAGACTTTCCGTAATATAAGAAATAGCAGTTCCACTTAGAAGCATTTGGGATAATAGAAGAATGGGATCTAAACGCCAACCCTGGGAAATAAAAATTCCTCCACATAATAATCCGATGGAAGAGAAAAGGAAATCGTAATATTGGGATAGGTTGATTCCTCGCTCGCCCCCCCCTGAAAACCATATATGATATTTTAATCTCTTTATGGCTTAAGTAAAAGATTATGAAAATAACATATCGTTTTTACCCCAAATTCAAGTGAGTTTTCATATAACTTCTTGGATTGTCTCTAACCTGTTCAACGAATTTATATTCTCAAATTTTTTATTATTCTCAAGAGATCAGGTTTATTTTATATGTACTTATCATATTCTCCTATAAGAAGGATTATCATTGGGCTCATGGTATACTCCGTTGGTTTCACCATTCCCTTCTCCGGAGGAAAGAGAACTAAGAATTGACATAAAATGATATTTTTCATTTTTCTATTTATCAATCGATCCAAATAAAATTTCAGTGAAATTTGTTTTCGAAGTAATTTATAATATTAAACTATGTTAGCCATAGATTATCTATTTCATTCTATAGAGAATAAATCTTTTCTTCTCCCCTTCTCAAGTTTCATATTAAATATTATTAGTTAATATGTTGAATTTCCTAAGCGAAATATCTTTAAGTACATTCAAAATCACACCTCTAGATACATCAGGTTCCCTTTCTCTAAGGGCGTACAAAAGTATGCCTACCGACACTAGTCCTACTCCCACCGTAGTACTAGGACCATACTCCATATGAATCATATAAAAAATAATACGTAAGTTAGAAAGGACTATATTCGTTGGGGGAATATGTTTCTATTAAAACCCCCCGATATAGTTTTTTTTTTTATTAAATAAGTATTCGCAATAATGTATGTAATTATCCAGAAAAAACTTGGACTTCTTCTATCATTCTCTCATAAGTGAATATTAAATTGAGAATGAATTTAATTGCTTTGACTGGCTGTTTTTACATAAGGGATAGGTGAGAAGGCAGTGGGAATAAGAATGAACAGTGCAGTGGCAATAAATGCGAGGATATTTACTTCCATAATCTCATTATTTATCTTATTATTTAATAATATTTTGAAGGGGCTCAAAAATCTCATCCGATAAAGATTAGAAATCTTCTCTTTTTCAGAGATTCATAATGAATATAATCGATTCAATTTCTTTGGGAGATACAATCAATCTCCTTGAATTCAATGAAACCCCATAAAAGTCTGATCCATTTATCTAATATTAGATGAATAGTATAACACAAGACAGCTTTCTGATCTACAAAATAAGATTCTTCATCTGAAAAAGCTCATTTTTTGTTTACTGTACTTTTACTCCCTATCTGCCACATTCATTGTCTACGTACCATCTATGTTATACGATATTACATGCAGTATACTATAAACATAGATGAATTTGGTGTGAATAGATAAATGAAATACTTCATTCCCCAGTCAATCTATTATCAATAAATCTTGATATTGAGATAATACCGAACCGAATTTATTATTTCACGGTTCATTTGATAGAGTATCATCTCGATAGTATGCCTTGAAGAGGACTCGAACCTCCATGCTTTATAGCACGAGATTTTGAATCTCGCGTGTCTACCATTTCACCATCAAGGCTCTCAATCAATATTATACTTGATCCAAATTCAAAAACATAGACTAATTTAAGTATTTTATATTTTATTATTATTTTATTAATCATCGAAATTTGGGTTAGAATTATTAATTGATAGAATTCTATTCAATTTTATCGATTTTCATTATCCATAAATAAGATCTAACGCAGTATAAGAATAATTGATTGTTGAAACCGAGTTCCCGACCGACAGGGGAGACATAACATAGACTCATACAACTAATTCACATTTACAATAATTAATTCGGATTGTAAAACGAACTTACAATGAGACGGAACATTGTAAGTTCGTTTTACAATCCGAATTATAAGATAAGTTCATTTATTTCTCGATCTCCATTTTCTATCAGGAGAAAGATTAATCTCCGAAGTTTATAAATAAATTTTCTAGGAAAAAGAGTATTCAGCTATTAATTAAATGACTTAAAGAAATATTATCCTGGGCAATACTAATAATGGGATTCATTATTACTCCCAATATGGTAGAAGCTACTGCACATAACACCATACCGAGTTCAATAAAACTTTTTGATATTAAGGAAGATGTGGAAATTTTATAATTTGTTACATAAGGAGTTATTTCTTTGTCCCGTTCGGTTATTAACAACCCAATGGTTCTCGAATAATAGTATATGGAAATAACACTCGTAAAAGGTCCTATCGAGACTAATAAATATAAACCTGCTTGCCATCCACACCAGAATGGATAAAGTTTTCCGAAAAAACCTGATGACGGGGGAAAACCTCCCAGAGGTAATGAACATGGAGTGAAAGAAAGAGCTAGCAAAGGATCTTTTATATATAATCCGGCATAATCTCGAATGTTATCTGTTCCCGTACGTGAACCAAATAATATGATGCAAGCAAAAGTTCCTAAACTCATAAAGATATAAAACAGTGTGTAAGTTAACATGCTTGCATATCCGTTTGAGTTTCCAGCAATTATTCCAATCATAAGATATCCAATTTGACTTATTGGAGAATATGCAAGCATGCGTTTCATGCTCGTTTGAGTGATCGCAATCAAATTGCCTAATATCATACTAAGAATAGCTAATATCTCTAAAAGGAAATGCCATTCATTCGATGAGAAGGAAAAAATAATATTGAAGATTCGAGTAGCTAAAGCTAGAGCGGCTACTTTCGAAGCAGCAGAAAGAAGAGCAACAACTGGGGTTGGGGAGTCAGAGTCGAAAAAAGGATCATTATTCACTCTTTCCTCTCATTCAGAACCGTGCATGAGACTCTCATTTCACACGGCTCCTAAGTAATAAAAAAGGAATTATGTTTTTTTACTTATTACCCTCCTCGCGTATGTATAAGATGTAATAATTTATAGATTTGTACAAAGAATTACTAATCTTTAACTTTTCGAGGAATCCTTCATCGATGGTTTTCATACCGAGGTGCTGACCTGTTCAATCTCTCTTATCTTTTTCAAGAGTCTATCTAAAATAAAAAGGTAGATTCGATAGAAAAACCATCTGATTTTATTCGTTATCAATAGCCATGGATTGTTATTCTAGGGTGATCTATCGGTCGGCGGATGCTTCTCCGTTCTAATACACTCGTAGTCTTTGGAGGATTAAAACTAACTATGTAGCATCTACACAATGGAAATTATTGAATCTCTGCGCCACTATCCTGATTCTTTGTAGAAGCTACCCATAATAACTAAACTAACTTGCAAAAAATATTTATTCAGAAATATTAAATGCTTCTAACTTTGCTTTACCTTAATCGTTCATTATTCGAACGAAAGTTTTATGTTATAAGAACCTTGGTAAAAGTTGTGTTTTAATCCGAGTGAGGATAAAAGTTTCTTTATTCCGCATGTCTGTAGATCTCTTTCCATATTCAATATGGGGGAACAAATAAGTATCTATTTGTTAGAGAATGATTGAACGAATCACACTCCCTCATATACGTCAGGGGTCCATTGATGAAAGGGAACCAGAGAGAGTTTGAATCCAATTCCTACCATTATACATATGAGCGCAACCAAAGTTCCTGGAGAGTTATACATTTGTGCATCTATAAGTCCATTTATTATTCTCTGAAGTTGAATTTCTCCCCCAGATAAACCATATAACCAAGAAAACCCATAAGCCAAGATAGAAGAACTTGTTCCACCCATAAGTAAGTATTTCATAGTTGCTTCATTAGATCTCGCATCTCTCTTGGTATATCCGGATAATGAATAGAAACATAAACTTGAGCATTCTGGAGCCACAAATATAGTTACTAAATCGTTAGCACCACACAAAAACATTCCTCCCAAAGTAGCTGTTAATATGAGCAACAAAAACTCCATTATGGCCATTTTTGTACATTGAATATACTCCACAGATAGGGGAATACATAATGCTGAACATAATAGAATCAGAGATTGAAACATCTCGTTAAAGGTGTCTGTTCGGAAATTACCCGAAAAGCTAATAATAGGTTCTTCTTTCCATTGGGGAAACAAGACTGTTATGCTTATCATCAAACTTGCAAAGGAGATGAAATATAACCAAGGTGTATCTTTTTCGGAAATTAAATCTATTATTAAAAGAATGATTAAACTAGAAATTAAGATACATTCCGGTGAAATAGCACTCCCGTATGAGAGACGCAAATCAAACTCTAATTTCATAATATCTTTGAGATATAATTCAAATGAAATATCAATCGATTTCGTATATGATACGCCGAATAAAGTAAATTGTTTCGCTCAAAAACTAAGTTCATCGATATTTTTTTTTTTCGAATCGTTTTCAATTCTCATGAAAATAGGTCATATCATAATAGTTAAAAATTTTTTTTTTATTCAAATACAATATTAATTTTACATTAACATTATGATATTTATATTTTTTATGTAAGCCTTTCGGCTCACGTTCCTTCCAATTTGATATCATATATTCCTTAATTTAATTTAATTGTTATTAATCTCTTTATTTATATGAACGGAAATTTGCAAAAGCTCTATTGGCCTCTGCCATTCTATGAGTCTCTTCCTTTTTACGTACAGCATTGCCATTATCTCTGGCAGCATCCATTGATTCAGAACTTGGTTTAAAAGCCATACTTCGACCTGGACGTTTTCGAGATGCCCCCGATAACCAACGAATAGCAAGTACTTTTCCCCGTGTAGATCCTATTTCAGTGGGAACTTGATAAGTGGACCCACCCACACGTCTCGCCTTTACTGCTACATTGGGAGTTACTTTGCGTATTGCTTGACGCAAAACGGATAGTGGATTGTTTTTCGTCCTTCGCTCAATATTCACCATGGCATTATAAAGAATTCCATAAGCCAATGATTTTCTCCCGTGCTTAAGAATATGGTTAACTAACATGTTGACTAATCTATTATGATAAACCGGATCAGCTTTCGCATCTCTTTCTCTCGCATTACTTCGACGTGACATGAGTACGAGAAATAATTTATTATTAGTAATTTCTCTCATTAAAGTTAGGGATTAATGATTCATTTCGGCCTTCTCACTCCATATTGTAGGGTGGATCATTCATTCAAGTCGCGAAGGATCTCCCTCCAAACCGTACATACGATTTTCATCGAATACGGCTTTCCACTTCACTATATACAATAGATTTTAAATCATACATTACGTATATTAATAGAATATCTATTTGTACGGAATGATATTTACTCGCTTTCGATCGAGTATCCGTTTCCCCATTTTCCGTTACAGTTGGAAATCTTGTATTTCATGTATCTATACAATAAAATCTTC